TATGACTATAGCCCTTGGAAAAAAGTCTTCTAAAGAAGAAAAAACTTTATTTGATACTGTGGATGACTGGCTACGCAGAGACCGTTTCGTTTTTGTGGGTTGGTCCGGTCTATTGCTCTTTCCTTGTGCCTATTTTGCCTTAGGTGGATGGTTCACGGGTACAACCTTTGTGACTTCATGGTATACTCACGGATTGGCCAGTTCCTATCTGGAAGGTTGTAATTTCCTAACTGCCGCAGTTTCTACTCCTGCTAATAGTTTAGCACATTCTTTGCTGCTATTATGGGGTCCCGAAGCACAAGGAGATTTGACTCGTTGGTGTCAATTAGGTGGTCTATGGACCTTCGTTGCTCTTCACGGTGCTTTCGGTCTAATAGGTTTCATGTTACGTCAATTTGAACTTGCTCGATCTGTACAATTGCGACCTTATAATGCAATTGCATTCTCTGGTCCAATTGCTGTCTTTGTTTCTGTATTTTTGATCTATCCATTGGGACAGTCCGGTTGGTTTTTCGCACCTAGTTTTGGTGTAGCAGCTATTTTCCGTTTTATCCTCTTCTTTCAAGGTTTTCATAATTGGACCTTGAATCCATTTCATATGATGGGAGTTGCCGGAGTATTGGGTGCTGCTCTTCTATGCGCTATTCATGGTGCTACCGTGGAAAATACTTTATTTGAAGATGGTGATGGTGCAAATACGTTCCGTGCTTTTAACCCGACTCAATCCGAAGAGACTTATTCCATGGTCACTGCTAACCGCTTCTGGTCCCAGATTTTTGGGGTTGCTTTTTCCAATAAACGTTGGTTACATTTCTTCATGTTATTTGTACCAGTGACCGGTTTATGGATGAGTGCCATTGGAGTAGTTGGTCTAGCTCTAAACTTACGTGCCTATGATTTTGTTTCCCAGGAGATCCGTGCAGCAGAAGATCCTGAATCTGAGACTTTCTACACAAAAAATATTCTCCTGAACGAAGGTATTCGTGCTTGGATGGCGGCTCAAGATCAGCCTCATGAAAACCTTATATTCCCTGAGGAGGTCCTACCCCGTGGAAACGCTCTTTAATGGAACTATAGCTTTAGCTGGTCGTGATCAAGAAACCACTGGTTTCGCTTGGTGGGCCGGTAATGCCCGACTTATCAATTTGTCGGGTAAATTGCTTGGGGCTCACGTGGCTCATGCCGGATTAATTGTATTCTGGGCCGGAGCAATGAACCTATTCGAAGTGGCTCATTTCGTACCGGAAAAACCTATGTATGAACAAGGATTGATTCTGCTTCCCCATCTAGCTACTCTAGGATGGGGAGTCGGTCCTGGTGGGGAAATCGTGGACACTTTTCCATATTTTGTATCTGGGGTACTTCACTTAATTTCTTCTGCGGTTTTAGGTTTTGGTGGTATTTATCATGCACTCATAGGACCCGAAACTTTAGAAGAATCTTTTCCATTCTTTGGCTATGTATGGAAAGATAGAAACAAAATGACCACAATTTTGGGTATTCACCTAATCTTGCTAGGTGTTGGTGCTTTTCTTCCAGTGCTAAAAGCTTTGTATTTTGGAGGTGTATATGATACTTGGGCTCCCGGCGGTGGAGATGTAAGAAAAATTACGAACCCGACACTTAACCCAAGTGCTATATTTGGTTATTTACTGAAATCTCCTTTCGGAGGAGAAGGATGGATCGTTAGCGTGGACAATCTAGAAGATGTAGTTGGAGGACATGTATGGTTAGGTTCCATTTGTATCTTCGGTGGTATCTGGCATATCTTAACCAAACCTTTTGCATGGGCTCGCCGTGCATTCGTATGGTCCGGAGAAGCTTATTTGTCCTATAGTTTAGCGGCTCTATCCCTCTTTGGTTTTATTGCTTGTTGTTTTGTTTGGTTCAACAATACCGTTTATCCCAGTGAATTTTATGGGCCCACCGGCCCAGAAGCCTCTCAAGCTCAAGCGTTTACTTTTTTAGTTAGAGACCAACGTCTTGGAGCTAGTGTGGGGTCTGCCCAAGGACCTACTGGTTTAGGTAAATACCTTATGCGTTCTCCGACTGGAGAAATTATCTTTGGAGGGGAAACGATGCGTTTTTGGGATCTCCGTGCTCCTTGGTTGGAACCCCTAAGGGGCCCTAATGGTTTGGATCTGAGCAAGTTGAGAAAAGACATACAGCCTTGGCAGGAACGACGTTCAGCAGAATATATGACTCATGCTCCTTTAGGTTCTTTAAATTCTGTGGGTGGTGTAGCTACCGAAATCAATGCGGTGAATTATGTCTCTCCCCGAAGTTGGTTATCCACCTCCCATTTCGTTCTAGGATTTTTCTTCTTCGTAGGTCATTTGTGGCATGCGGGAAGGGCTCGTGCAGCTGCAGCAGGATTTGAGAAAGGGATTGATCGTGATTTCGAACCTGTCCTTTCCATGACTCCTCTTAACTGAAACAATAGATCAAACCAGATGGAAGAAAAATCGATTCAATTTCATTACATCTATCTCCCATATCGGCGGGATAGGAGTCTTTTCAAATACTATTTTTCCAACTCCTTGTAGCTCGGCTATATACAGCCGAGCTATTCTCTTTTTTTTTTTATTGGATCGGTAAATGCAATTGTTGAAAAACAAAAGGAGAGAGAGGGATTCGAACCCTCGATAGTTTTTTTATCTATACCGGTTTTCAAGACCGGAGCCATTAACCACTCGGCCATCTCTCCCGGGGACAACTTCTATTCTACCCCTTCGGATAATCCCTAACTATAAGCATAAAGTCGGGTCGATACCAACTATACCTGTGACATATATATGATGATTTTTCATCATCTGGAATGGAAAAAAAAAGAAACGAATTTCCCTCTCCTCTCACACTCAAATATCAAATTTAAAAAGTTTGAAAGCTCGATCAATTTCTGGTCAAATCCTTTCCTTTCCATAGTGCATTTGATCAGAATTGAAAATTGGGGATCGGATGGTATAGTCTATTCAATCTGTTGGGAGCTTGTAAGATCACAACCATGACTATTGCTTTCCAATCGGCTGTGTTTGCATTAATTGCTATTTCATTTTTACTAGTGATTGGTGTACCTGTTGCACTTGCCTCTCCCGATGGTTGGTCAAGTAGCAAAAATGTTGTATTTTCGGGTGTATCATTATGGATCGGATCAGTCCTTTTTGTAGGTATCCTTAATTCTTTCATATCTTAGATATGTTCTAGATGTTTTAGGTTCACACTCCCTCCCCCTCCTCCCGGAGGGCTTTATAGCTTTTCTGAAGGGCCTTTTACTTCAGGCCCAAGGAGGAGGGGTTTTCCATATCCGTAATTTAATTAATAATTGGACCATTCAAAAATGGTATCTACTTACGAATGGGATTGAACATATATGTATTTTCCATTTCAATTATATGAATATATATATATTCATATAATTGAAATGCGGGTATGGTTGAATGGTAAAATTTCTCTTTGCCAAGGAGAAGATGCGGGTTCGATCCCCGCTACCCGCCCTTCACATAGAATATGAAAAAGAATAGTTCATGTATTGATCGTTTCTTTTCCTCACTTATAATTCAATTTATAATTGAATTATAAGTGAGAGAGCAATCCTTTCCGGACCAAAATACTTCGTATGTTCTGGTCTGGCGGAGACAGGATTTGAACCCGTGACCTCAAGGTTATGAGCCTTGCGAGCTACCAGACTACTCTACTCCGCACCATTGATTTATATCATAATCAGAATGGGTACACAAAACAATAATGGGATATAGTACCCCTATCCCTATATAGGGATAGGGGTACTATATCCCATTATCACAATAAACTTCAATTACTTTTTTTCTTTTCCTACCAACTCGATTTTGTTATCCCGGGCAATAAACATGCGTGGGCCATCTCACGGAGTATGTGTCCGGACAATCCAAAGTCTCGATAGTTGGCTCTAGGTCTTCCAGTCGAAGAACAACGTCGATGGAGACGTGTAGGTGCACTATTACGTGGTGAAGATTGCAATTTTCTATGAATTTCCCATTTGTCATCCAATGATGACACTTTGCTTTTTTCCTCCAAAGATTGACGAATTAAATGATATTTCCGTTCCAGTGCTTGTCTCTTCTTCTCTCTCTGAATGAGACTCTTTCTCGCCATAATAGTTCAGTCGGTACTATTACCTACCAGGAATAAAAATATAGATCAGATTTTAGATGGAGTAATATTATATTGATTACTTTTTCTCTGTGGGGTATTGTCATTGATACAATGACAATACCCCACAGAGAAATTGATGAAGAAGAATTAACCAAATTTACCTGATGTAGAGGCAATTAAAAAAGCTGCATAAGTGAATATATAACCTACGGAAAAGTGAGCTAATCCAACTAATCGTGCTTGAACAATGGAAAGGGCTACTGGCTTGTCTCTCCATCGAACTAAATTAGCTAAAGGCGTGCGTTCATGGGCCCATGCAAGAGTTTCGATCAGTTCCTGCCAATATCCACGCCAGGAAATAAGGAACATAAATCCAGTAGCCCAAACAAGATGCCCGAATAAGAACATCCACGCCCAAACAGATAAACTGTTCATACCAAAAGGATTGTATCCGTTAATAAGTTGTGAAGAATTTAACCATAGATAATCTCTTGACCATCCCATTAAATAAGTGGAAGACTCATTAAATTGTGCTACATTACCCTGCCATAATGTTATATGCTTCCAATGCCAATAGAAAGTAACCCATCCAATAGTATTCAACATCCAGAAAACTGCTAAATAAAAAGCATCCCAGGCCGAGATATCGCAAGTACCGCCCCGTCCCGGACCATCGCAAGGAAAACTATAACCAAAATCTTTTTTATCTGGCATTAACCTGGAACCACGCGCATCCAAAGCACCTTTAACTAGGATCAATGTAGTTGTATGCAAACCTAGAGCAATAGCATGATGAACCAAAAAGTCTCCAGGACCAATTGTTGAGAACAATGAATTATTATTATCATTAATAGCATTTAACCAACCGGGTAACCATATGCTCTTACCTGCCTCGAATGCTGGACCACTTGTTGAAGATAGGAGTATATCGAAACCATATAACGTCTTACCATGAGCAGATTGTATCCACTGAGCAAATATGGGCTCGATCAAGATTTGTTTTTCTGGAGTACCGAAAGCAAGCATAACATCATTATGGACATAAAGTCCCAAGGTATGGAAACCTAGTAATAAACTAACCCAACTAAGATGAGATATTATAGCTTCTTTATGCTCCAACATTCTCGCCAATACATTATCCTTATTCTGTTCCGGATTATAATCCCTAATGAGGAATATAGCTCCATGAGCAAAGGCTCCTGTCATAATGAACCCGGCAATGTATTGATGATGAGTATATAATGCAGCTTGGGTGGTGAAGTCTTGTGCTATGAATGCATAAGCGGGTAAAGAATACATGTGTTGAGCTACCAAGGAAGTTATAACCCCCAAAGAAGCTAAAGCAAGACCCAATTGAAAATGAAGAGAATTATTGATTGTGTTATAAAGACCCTTATGTCCGCGTCCTAATAGGCCTCCTGGAGGAACATGTGCCTCCAAAATATCTTCCATACTGTGACCAATCCCAAAGTTGGTTCTATACATATGACCAGCAATTGAAAAAACAAATGCAATAGCTAAATGATGATGAGCCATATCAGTCAGCCATAAACTTTGAGTTTGTGGATGGAATCCTCCGAGAAGAGTTAGAATAGCAGTTCCCGCCCCTTGGGAGGTACCGAATAAGTGACTACTAGAATCAGGATTTTGAGCATAAAGATTCCACTGACCTGTGAAAAGCGGTTCTAAACCTTCGGGATGTGGTAATACATCCAAAAAATTATCCCATCTGACGTGCACTCCCCTTGATTCAGGAATAGCGACATGAACTAAATGCCCTGTCCAAGCTAGAGAACTGACTCCGAAGAGTCCTGACAAATGATGATTGAGACGGGATTCGGCATTTTTGAACCATGAAACACTTGGTCTCCATTTAGGTTGTAGATGTAACCTACCCGCTATTAAAAAGATGACAGAAAGAAATAGCAAGAAAAGAGCTCCAGCATAAAGATCTTCGTTAGTGCGTAAGCCAATTGTATACCACCACTGATAAACACCGGAATAAGCAATATTGACCGGACCGGGAGCACCTCCTCGGGTAAAGGCTTCTATAGCTGGTTGACCAAAATGAGGATCCCAAATTGCATGAGCAATGGGTCTTACATGTAAGGGATCGCGTACCCATGCTTCAAAATTGCCTTGCCAAGCCACATGGAACAAATTACCAGAGGTCCACAGAAAGATTATTGCCAACTGACCAAAATGGGAAGCAAAAATTTTATGATAAAGGCGTTCTTCCGTAATATCATCATGACTCTCAAAGTCATGTGCGGTCGCAATACCGAACCAAATACGACGAGTAGTTGGGTCCTGGGCCAAGCCTTGGCTGAACTTTGGAAATCTTGATGCCATATACTTTTAAATCCTCCTAGCCTTTATCCTACTGCAATAATTCTTGCCAGGAAGAACGCCCATGTTGTGACGATTCCACCCAGAAGGTAATGAGCTACTCCTACAGCACGTCCCTGTACAATACTCAAGGCTCTGGGCTGGATAGCAGGAGCAACCTTCAATTTGTTATGGGCCCAAACAATAGATTCAATGAGTTCTTGCCAATACCCACGGCCGCTGAATAAGAACATTAAACTGAAGGCCCAAACAAAATGAGCACCTAAAAATAAAAGACCATATGCAGATAATGAAGAACCATAAGATTGGATCACTTGAGAGGCTTGTGCCCATAGAAAGTCACGGAGCCACCCGTTAATCGTAATGGAACTTTGTGCAAAGTTTCCTCCCGTAATATGAGTTACCACTCCCTGATCACTTATATTACCCCAAACATCGGACTGCATTTTCCAGCTGAAATGGAATATTACTACCGAAATTGCATTGTACATCCAGAATAAACCAAGGAAGACATGATCCCAGGCAGATACTTGACATGTTCCTCCTCTACCAGGTCCATCACAAGGAAAGCGAAAACCCAGATTCGCTTTATCAGGTATTAAACGGGAGCTACGGGCAAATAGAACACCTTTAAGTAGGATTAAAACAGTCACATGGATAGTAAATGCATGAATGTGATGTACCAAAAAATCCGCGGTTCCTAATGGAATTGGTAACAAAGCCACTTTGTTACCTACTGTCACCAAATCACCACCTCCCCAGGTTAAGCTGGTACTCGCTGTTGCACCAGGAGCTGTTGAACCAGGTGCTAAAGCATGAGTGTTTTGTATCCATTGCGCAAAGATAGGTTGTAATTGTATAGCAGTATCTGAGAACATATCTTGAGGACGTCCTAGAGCGCTCATAGTATCATTATGAATATACAGACCAAAACTATGGAAACCTAAGAATATACATACCCAGTTGAGGTGTGATACAATTGCATCACGATGTCTAAGAACGCGATCTAATAAATTGTTGTATTGAGTAGTTGGATCATAGTCTCTTACCATAAAAATCGCTGCATGTGCAGCAGCGCCAACTATGATAAACCCACCAATCCACATATGATGTGTGAACAAAGAGAGTTGGGTACCATAATCAATAGCTAGGTATGGATAAGGAGGCATCGCATACATGTGGTGAGCTACAACAATAGTTAAAGATCCTAACATAGCTAGGTTAATAGCTAGCTGAGCATGCCACGAGGTAGTTAAGATCTCGTAAAGACCTTTATGGCCCTCCCCCGTAAATGGACCTTTATGAACTTCTAAAAGGTCCTTGATGTTATGGCCAATGCGCCAATTGGTCTTATACATATGACCGGCTATCAGGAAAAGAACTGCAATAGCCAAATGATGATGCGCAGTATCGGTCAACCACAGACCCCCCGTTACTGGATTTAATCCTCCACGAAAAGTCAAAAAGTCTGAATATTCCGACCAATTCAGGGTGAAAAATGGGGTCAATCCCTTAGCAAAACTGGGATAAAGTTCAGCCAAAAGATCGCGATTGAAAATAAATTCATGAGGAAGTGGTATCTCTTTAGGATCCACTCCAGCGTCTAGAAGTTGGTTAATGGGTAGAGAGACGTGTATTTGGTGTCCTGCCCAAGATAGAGATCCAAGTCCTAGTAACCCTGCTAAATGATGGTTCAACATGGATTGTACTTCCTGGAACCAAACCAATTTTGGGGCAGCTTTGTGATAATGAAACCAACCAGCAAAAAGCATTAACGCTGCAAAGATCAATGCACCAATTGCAGTGCAGTAAAGTTGTAATTCACTGGTTATTCCAGATGCTCGCCAAAGCTGGAAGAACCCAGAGGTTATTTGTATCCCTCGAAAACCTCCACCTACATCCCCATTCAATATTTCTTGGCCTACTATTGGCCAAACTACTTGGGCACTGGGTTTGATGTGAGTGGGATCAGCCAGCCATGCTTCATAATTGGAGAAACGAGCGCCGTGAAAGTACATCCCACTTAGCCAAATAAAGATGATGGCTAGTTGACCAAAATGAGCGCTAAAGATTTTGCGAGAAATATCTTCCAAATTATTAGTATGGCTATCAAAATCGTGAGCATCAGCATGTAAGTTCCAGATCCAAGTGGTAGTATCAGGGCCTTTAGCTAACGTCCTTGAGAAATGACCAGGTTTGGCCCATTTTTCAAAAGATGTTTTTACAGTATCTCTATCCACTACGACCTTTACTTTCTTTACTTCTGTTTCCGGTGAACGAATGGTCATTGAATCCTCCTCTTTTCGGACGTTACTTAAATAATAAGAAACCTGCCAATAGCAATTAGTGAACTTACGAGAGATATATCTCAACTCGTTTCTCCCTTTATTTTCTAGTTTATGACTAGAGCGACTATGATACGGGAGTCAATCTGAGGCAGATGTTCAATTTTATTATAACATATCTTTTAGGTGCTCAACGGACAATGGGCTTTTTTCATGAAAAAAAGCCTTTTTTTGTAATTTTAAAAGCAATGGTGATTATTACACCGTTTCTAGATGGATAAATAAAGATATCTGTATATATGGATATATATATATTTATTTATCCATCTATTGATACTCCTCCGTATGTCCCATATAAAAGCCCATCCATTATAAATCGTTATTCATGGATCATTAATGAAAAACATCTCATCTCCGGATGTATTTTACCCCTATTAAGAAGATCCATCAACAATCCAGAATCAGAAAAGGTATTCTTTTTATATTGTAAAGATATTCCTATAAGATGTCAACAAAATAGAATCTAATTTTTGGAAATATTCTGGAAAAATCCCATTGATTTCGAGTCAGATATTCAATAATGAAAATGATTTCCTAATAATAGAAACTCTCATTCTCCAAAGCGTCCTGTAATCTTTAACCAATTTTGTGCTTCGATGTAATTGCCCGGAGCAAGTGCTATAGCTTGTTCCCAATACTCAGCAGCTTGATCGAACCAAGCCTCCGCAGTTTCAGGATCTCCCTGTCGAATGGCCTGTTCTCCTCGGTCGGGATAGGTAAACTTGGAAAAGTTTTCTTCCCTCAGAACCGTACTTGAGAGTTTCCTACCTCATACGGCTCAATCCACTATTCTTTAGTCCTCTACCAAAATTTCCAAAGAATTGGAGATGATTCATTGGGAGTTCATATTAACCAAAGGACCAAAAAAAGTCAATGACATGAGTTTCTGATTTCACTTCCAATCAATTCAATGATCAGGTTCTATCTTTTCTCCTACCCTCAAAAAGATGAAGTATATCTCTTTCTATACTTCAGATTGATTGTCCAAATCAAAGTCTTTTTGCAAGGTAACTATCTCAGTTCCGTATAGAATTTTTGGAGAGTACTCTCTGGCTGGAGTACTTCTACTTCACATCTTTAGGATCTGATGCTACACCGCTGCTCAATAGCTTAGTAGATCAACTCTATTACATAAGTTGATTCCTGATTCTTGTCAATGAGCAGATTTGATCGTATCAGCCCGAACCTTCTTTCAATAATTGATCTTTATGGTGCTTCCATCATCAATTGAATTTATTATCCATGGAATATTTAGGCTCTATCTATTCATATTCGGGCTCCTATGAGAGATGCTTTTTTTCGCTACAGCTGATAAAAACCGTTACTTGGGACGGTGCATATGTAGAAAGCCTTTTCTTTTGTCCTTACTCGTAGTAGTTATTAACTAAGTTATTCTATGGTACAGATAGTCGCACGTAATGACAGATCAAGGCCGTATTATTAAGAGCTTGTGGTAAGGATGGGTTCCGTTCTAATGCTTGGAAATAATATTCCAAAGCCTTCGTATGTTCCCCATTACTTGTATGCACAAGACCTATATTATATAGTATATAACTTCGATCATAAGGATCAGTTTCCAGTCGCATAGCTTCATAATAATTTTGTAAAGCTTCCGCATATTCCCCTTCCGATTGAGCTGACATTCGTTACGGTCGTTCATTCCATTGAAATGATCTCCGCTTCAAAACCGTACATGAGATTCACACCTCATACGGCTCCTCCTTTCTTTACAGTAGGTAATATGGGGAGTAATCCGTGGAATTAAAAAAAAAAAGAAGATTCTGACCCAATATTATGAATTAACAGGGGCTAGTGTATTTCCAATAAATCTCTAGCCATCCTTCTTGCAAAGATTCTTTTCCAAATACCAAGGATCTTACTACTAGGAATGGAACCTCTAACAATTTCTTTGTTCTTAACGCCCTGTATTCTCCGGGGATTAATCACTTCAACAATCTCCGATGGTTCCATTATAAGGGTATCCGAAGTACAAACGAGATGGATGTTTGTTGTCCCAACCATTCTCACTACCCTTCAGAAAAGGGTAATGCATATGGGCTATAACGAAGCTTTTGTGTTGTCGATTTCCATACGTAGGTAGTGCTTTCTCCCCTCATGCGCGCCTATCAAATAGGTTCAACTATACAAGCAAGGCCTATTGCATAGGTGTAACCTTTCGCTCGGTACTAAAATCCTCAGGAGATAAAAGCATCTAAAGGTGCATTGACCGGGGATACACGACAGAAGGAATTGTTCTATCTCCAGAACTCACCTTCACTGAGCGTAAGTTTTATTTTACCCAATTTTTATTCCCGAATACCTTACCTTTTCTTTCCCCAAAAAAGAAGAACGGAAAAAATATCAAATCACACCATCTCTGTAATAGGTAAATGCTTCTTTCTCCCCCGGAGCCATCGGGATTATTCGCAATAAGATATCTGCTACAATTGTGAAGGTCTTATCAATAAAATTGTCATTTCTCTGAGATCTAGGCATAGTCAATTACAGATTTTATAATTTCCTTCATTCCCTTACGCAAATGATTCCATGAACGAAATTTTTTTCTGGTGCACAATACCATAAAATGGATTTCCTTACAATCGTAAATATGTTATCATTCCAATCTATTCCAATCTATTCCAATCTATTCCAATCTATTCTTTAAAATGGGAATAGATAGGGAATAAATTGAATAATTGTTAATTAGTAATATGAATAATAATGGAAAAAGGCTCGTATTGAAAGAATAATAGATTGGGTAAACTCGGGAAGTCCAGTTCGATTATGATCCGAACAAAGAAAGAGTTAAACGATCGAGCATTGCATAATGAGGATGAAATGCCTACCCAGCAATTGGGTGCTTTATCCATATAGATAAAAGAATATTGGGAAAATATAGTCATCATGACACAGGATCATTGCCAAAGAATTAGTTCTTATACAATTGATAAGATGATCACTACAGATCTATATATGATCATAATATGGAATGGATCAGTTAATCTGTCTTAAATTATTGATTAGGCAATCCGAATACGTCAGATTAACCGGGATGATTGAGGATTTCCTAAAATAAGAGGAAGTTGGAAAAAAAGTCCTTTCGTCTTTCCGGGGGGGGATTGAATCATTACCTTATTTATTATCTATTTATTTCCGAAAGATTGAACTGTTCGTACCCGAACAAAAAGAATTCGTTTCGTAAGGAAGTTGCTATTGACTCATTTTCTTAATTAGAACCAAGAGATCTCATAGGAAAGATGGCCGAGCGGTTCAAGGCGTAGCATTGGAACTGCTATGTAGGCTTCTGCTTACCGAGGGTTCGAATCCCTCTCTTTCCGTATCTTCGCCCTACTATCTATTTTATTCTCATCCATTGTTTTTCCAATCTATTGAATCCCAATAGGACTATTTCCTAATTCCAGGATCAATCTACCTCTATTTGTAATAGAGAAAATAGAACGAACATTGGTTCGTGGTATGGGAAAAGTCAAGACTATTCTAAGAAGCAATAAAAAAAAGTATCGCAGATAACAAGTAACGTACGGAAGGATTATAAAATGTCTCCTTCGGGGAAGGGAAAAAGAAAGGAGAAGAACATAATTTCCAGATGCCCAGCAACCAACCCACCCCTCTCTTTCATTTCATTCTCGATTCAAGCTTGACGGGAATAATACTCTACGACCAGCAATTCATTAATCTTCAAATTGATCCATTTACTATCTATTATTTGATTGATGAATCCTTTATATTGTAAGGAATGAAAAGTCAAATGATTTGGCAATTTATCCCTCTGGAACAGATCTATATTCTTCTTAATGATAGCTCTCAATCTTTGTTGATCTCTTATAGTAATCACATCTTGAGGTTTGCAAGGGTAACTTGGTATATCTACCATATGGTCATTGACCCGGATATGTCCATGATTCACTAATTGTCTAGCTCCGGGAATAGTGGGAGCCATACCCAATCGAAAAAGAATATTATCCAAACGCATTTCAAGTAATTGCAATAGGACCTGACCCGTTGAGCCTTTGGCTCTTCTAGCAATACGAACATATTTCAGCAATTGTCGCTCCGTTAGTCCGTAATGATAACGCAATTTCTGTTTTTCTTCTAGCCGGATACGATATTGAGATATTTTCCTGGAAGAAGACCGGTTCATAGGATCCTTTCTGTTTTTGGGTCTTTTACTAGTGAGACCTGGTAAAGTTTTCAGACGACGTATTATTTTTAAACGAGGTCCCCGATAACGGGACATAGAAACTCCTTATTCAATTAACAAATAGTGCTAGAAAGAAGAAAGAATAGTATAACCCGTATGAGTACTACTGGAATTCTTTTATATGGAAAACGAAGATCTTTCTCCAATTTGTTATTGATCCTAATAGCTCCAATCATTTCATTCATCCCGTTCCTAGTTGGGAGTAAATGATCATGGCATGACGGACCCGACGAACGATCGTAAGAGTATTCTCCATTCCATCTTGATCCTAACAAAACTTTGTGGATTATGGAAATGAGAGGAACGGAAAAGAGCCAGCTATCGGGATCGAACCGATGACCATCGCATTACAAGTGCGATGCTCTAACCTCTGAGCTAAGCAGGCTCGATGGAATATCATTTCCCATTTCATTGGGGTTAGATCCATAGATTCCTTTGGAATCCTAACGATTATAGCGCGAATCAGATTCAATGACGCAATCCAGATTACGATTACAACGGAACATTGTCTGAATGTAGATTCTTTCAAGGGAAAGAAAGGAGAAGTAAGGGTCAATTGATATCGATCGTTTTACTCACTCTTCCAAATCGACTAGGGGAGGATAATAACATTGCATTTCAAATGGATAAATAATATAATGATTCCAGTCATATTCGATTGGGGTAGAGATAGAGAAGGGGAGAGATGGGTAGAGAAGGGGAGAGAAGGGGAGAGAAGGGGAGTAGGGGAGGATATTTCTCCCACCCAATATTGAGCAAATATCCAATGAATAATGCTGATGGATATTACATAATAGGATTAGATCAAGGTATGATCTTGTTCTTCGAGAAGGGGATATGGCGGAATTGGTAGACGCTACGGACTTGATCGAATTGAGCCTTGGTATGGAAACCTACCAAGTGATAGCTTCCAAATCCAGGGAACCCTGGGATATTTTGAATGGGTAATCCTGAGCCAAATCCGGTTCATGAAGACAATGTTTCTTCTCCTAAGATAGGAAGGGGATAGGTGCAGAGACTCAATGGAAGCTATTCTAACGAATGAATCTCATTTGGTCCAATACTGTAGTTATAGAACGATCTATTTACACTTCAAAAATGGAGAGAGATGTTATATAACATCAGACAAAACTGGCGATCAGAACTTGAATCGTTCCAAGCATTTTATTCATAAGATAGATGCCAGATTCAAGTTGAAGTACTGATTTTACATTAAGTAATCCAATTATGAACTTATCTACTCTAGATGGAGAATTTAATTCTTTTTTGGAATAAATGGTTGGACGAGGATAAAGATAGAGTCCAATTCTACATGTCAATGTAAACAACAATGCAAATTGCAGTAGGAGGAAAATCCGTTGGCTTTATAGACCGTGAGGGTTCAAGTCCCTCTATCCCCACCCAGGTTCGTTCCCGAACGGATTGATCTATCTTCTCCAATTCCATTGGTTCGAATCCATTCTAATTTCTCGATTCTTTTACCTCGCTATTTTTTTTTTTTCATGAAGAGAAGAAATTAGAACATGAATCTTTTCATCCATCTTATGACAAGTTGAGTTGATCTGTTAATAAGTTGATCATATGATCAATTTATTTTGTGATATATGATCTACATAGAATAGATTAGATCATTTTTAAATTATTCAATTGCAGTCCATTTTTATCATATTAGTGACTTCCAGATCGAAAATAATAAAGATCATTCTAAAAACTAGTAAAAATACCTTTTTACTTCTTTTTAGTTGACACAAGTTAAAACCCTGTACCAGGATGATCCACAGGGAAGAGCCGGGATAGCTCAGTTGGTAGAGCAGAGGACTGAAAATCCTCGTGCCACCAGTTCAAATCTGGTTCCTGGCAAGATGTCAATATCCATGTCTCCATATCCATCTATCTAAATCTATTATATCTAGATGTATATCTACATACGGAGACACCCCGATAAAAATAGATAGATGGATCAATCTGTTCTCTCCCTCTTCTTTGCTCATATTGTCCCTCTCTGTCCGTTCCAATTGAATCCCGATACTCTGTACATATAAAAAAGTAGGATCGAGAACTCAGAAGTCAAGATTTGACGGTGGGACTGATAATTCGGCACTAGTCGGAATCTATTCATCCTATTCCATCCGAATCGAAATGGGATAGATTATCCCAATGATAGATCTATTATTGCAGAGTTGAAGTAGATCCAAACGTTGCAGAGGGTATCTCGAAAGTAGATTCGAATTGAGGTTCATAAGATTGATGTAATAACTTTTGACCATAGTTTCTAGTATGAATACTGGATCCAATATGATGATCCCTATGATTTATAGTGAAATATTTTATTCTTTCCTTGTTGGAGTTCGGGCCTCATATATCCATCGAACTATCTTTTCTTTCACGAAGTTTCGTTATAGCATCTATAATAGCCTCTGGTTCAGGTGGGCAATCTGGCGAATAGACACAGGAATTAACTTATCTACTTTGCGAACGGTACTATAATAATCTGTACCAAACATTTCTCTGTGATAGTACATGCTCCAGGGCAACTACATATTTTGGTTCCGGCATTTGTTCGTATAATAAATCTCACTACAGAAGGAGCCTTTTTCATGGTCACAGTCCCCGCTGTTATAATGAGGTAAGCTCGTCTAGGTCCAGATCTTGGTACCGGACCGTAACGATCGGAGTCGAATCGCGAATCTATTAATGAAGCGAATTTGATGAAACCACAATTAATACTGTAAAGGAGCGTTCATAAACTGGAGAGTTTGGCCCAATTCGTTCGACAGATCGTTTGGGGTAGTTGAAATATCTGGATTCAAAATTGTTTGATCGAGTAAAGGTAACTTCATAGGATTCATCATTGGGTTTATGTCATTTTGTACTTACCTCCCCCACTCGGAAATTAAGGACCCAATGTTCCTCTTCGCCACGCATGGACTGAACCAACGATGAAAATAAGCACGAGAATTGAAGCTCCTATAAATGCAGATATACCCTGTATACTAGAACTCATAGCCCATAGAGAAAGGGAGACTGTTCCAACATCAAGAACAACAAGAACTGGAGCGAACATATAATGATCTTAGATCGGATCCAAGTATCTTCCCATTGGTTCGATACTTGATTCGTAACTAGTAGTCCGGTTCTTGACCAATGGGAGCCAAAGCTCTGGAAATCAAGGATGCAAGAATAGGTAGGAATGATACTATATATTAATTAAAATATCCAGCCAGAAAGTATTATATTAGGGAAATAGGAACATGAATATACTCCTTTGAAATAGATAAAATTATTATATTTTTACGTCAACTTCTTCATTATTATCCCACCCACCATGAGTGGAAGACCAAAGGACCGAACAATAAATACAATCAATTCTAATTGATTCACATATTTTGTTTCGTCCATAGCTTATTATCAAATTAATTCAATGAAATGTTATTTGAATGTCTATTGAGAATATTTGACATGAATCAAGTATGAGAGAAAGAATGTAAATGGGTCCCAATCCCGAACTACCCAATTTTAGATCTGAGTCTATACTCATATTATAGAATGAATATGTTGATGATCTTTATCCAGCATCCATGGCTGAATGGTTAAAGCGCCCAACTCATAATTGGCGAACTCGCGGGTTCAATTCCTGCTGGATGCAGGGGAACTGCACATATCCATTATTGATGGAATGGGAAGAAGTATGAAGAATAACACCAAACAATTGAAGCATACCAAGCCTTTCAATAAAATGAATGAAAGGCTTGGTATGCTTCAATTAAGCAATACACGATAACAATCCATCAGAGTATTATCCACCTATTGAAATAGATTCAACAGCGGCTAGATCCAGAGGAAAGTTGTGAGCATTACGTTCGTGCATAACTTCCATACCTAAACTATGATATATCTGTATAATGAAATTGGTATATGATCCGATATAATAATAGCTACAGGCTTTACGGGAAAAAAAGGAGAAAAGGAGGGAAAAAATTTATGGATGAAGTGAAATATCCAGTACTTACGGAGAAAAGTATTCGTCTATTGGAAAGGAACCAATATACTTTTAACGTCGATTCGCAATCGAACAAAACAAAGATTAAAAATTGGATTGAACATTTCTTCGATGTTAAAGTAATAGCTATGAACAGCTATCGCCTCCCTGAAAAAGGAGGAAAGAGAGGGTCAATGATAGGACATCCAATACGTTGTAAACGTGTGATTATTACACTTAGAACCGGTGATTCTATTCCACTCTTTTCAGAACAATAAGATTTCAAATTTGAAACTAAATGGCCATCCGTTCATATAGAATTTTAACTCCGGATACACGCAATAGATCTGTATCAGGTTTCGATGGAAGAGTGCAGTTGGACCCGCAGAAGAAATTGACCTCTGGACAACATCATTGTGGGAAAGGTCGTAATGGAAGAGGAATTATTACTGCAAGACACAGGGGAGGGGGTCACAAGCGTCTGTATCGTCAAATTGATTTTCGACGGAATAAGGAACACATATCAGGAAAAATTGTAACCATAGAATACGACCCTAATAGAAGTGCATACATTTGCAAGGTGCATTACAAGAATGGCGATAAGATGTATATTCTGCATCCCAGAGGGGTCATGATTGGAGATACTATTCTTTCTGGTCCAAAAGCTCCTATATCAATAGGAAATGCCCTACCTCTGAGTGCGGTTTGAATTATTAATTTACGTGATCGGAAGCAACCGATTGGGTTTACAGCGAAACCTATAAATCTATCACTGATCCAACTAGGACACTTTTACGGGACGAACCCCAAAGGGAAACTGAGGATAAATGACAGCAGGTGATTGGATTCAAAAATTGTTCATATCGGATCATTGGTTCCGAAGATATAATAATATGGAGAGGACCTGATTGTTTGTCCGAAGCATGAACAAAATGGGATAGAGGCACCCTCTAAAAAGACAAGTTACTCACATTTGATCTGATGGTCAGAGGCGGATTCGGAGCTGGACAGTGGTAGTAATTCCCAAAATAAAAAGATGGGGAGAGGAAAAAAGTAAAAAGAGAGAGAAGAGAAAAAGATGTTTAATATGCCTCCTACGTTATCCATAACATACGAAAGTATTAGCGTAATTTGATAAAGTCATTCATTCTGAATGCTACATAAAGAATATAAGCCAGATGATGGAATAGAGAGACCTAGGATGTAGAGAATCGGGACATAGAGAATACAATAGATGCTCCTTCTCATCTCGATTATATTTATTCAATATATGTGAATATAATATACATCCAGAAAGCTGTATGCCCTGAGAGAGGCTTGTACAGTTTGGGAAGGGATTTTTATTCATCGGAATAAGAGTCTACTTCAACCAATATGCCCTTAGGCACGGCTATACACAACATAGAAATAACACTTGGAAAGGGTGGACAATTGGCTAGAGCGGCAGGTGCTGTAGCAGAACTGATCGCAAAAGAAGATCGATCGGCCACATTAAGATTACCATCTGGAGAAGTTCGTTTAATATCTGAGAACTGCTCAGCCACAATTGGACAAGTGGGTAATATCACTGCAAACAATAGAAGTTTCGGTAAAGCCGGAGCTAAACGTTGGTTGGGTAAGCGTTCTGAGGTAAGAGGAGTAGCTATGAACCCTGTAGACCATCCTCATGGAGGCGGGGAAGGAAGAACCCCAATTGGCAGGAAAAAACCTGTGACCCCCTGGGGCTATAGTGCACTTGGAAAGAAAAGTCGGAAGAGAAATAGATACAGTGATGCTTCAATCCTTCGTCGACGTGAGTAAGAATGGTTGGATATCCATAAAAAAAAGGAAAGAAAGGTAATTGATCATGGCACGTTCACTGAAAAAAAATCCTTTTGTGGCTAATCATTCATTGAGGAAAATTAAAAATCTAAACATAAAAGAAGAAAAGAAGATAATAGTTACTTGGTCCCGGGCATCTGTCATTGTACCCGCAATGATCGGTCATACAATTGCTGTTCATAATGGGAGGGAACATTTACCCATTTATGTAACAGATCGTATGGTAGACCACAAATTGGGGGAATTTGCACCTACCCTACTTTTTCAGGGACATGCAAGAAACGATAAGAAATCTCGTCGTTAATTGAGAAAGACTTGTCATTCATTAGGGAGGATGGAGTCAATGGGAAATAATAGTCCAGGTCCAGAAATACGAGCTTTGGCGAGAAATATACGTATGTCTGCTCATAAAGCGCGTAGAGTAATTAATCAAATTCGTGGTCGTTCATATGGACAAGCACTTATGATATTGGAACTGATGCCTTATGGGGCCTGTTATCCCATATCACAATTAATTCATTCTGCGGCGGCGAATGCAAATCACAATATGGGTTTGAACAAAGCCAATTTACTCGTTGGTAGAGTCGAAGTGAATGAGGGTGCTGTTTTTAAAAGGATTCAACCTAGAGCTCAGGGACGCGGTTATCCAATAAAGAAACCCACTTGTCATATAACTATTGTATCGGAGGAAATCTCCAGATCGAATGATCCGATTATGTCAATAGAATCCCGAAAAAAAGGATATGTATGGCGCAGAAAATAAATCCACTTGGTTTTAGACTTGGTGTAACTCAAAATGAGCGTTCCCATTGGTTCGCACAACAAAGGAATTATTCCAAAGATCTCCGAGAAGATCAAAAAATACGTACTTGCATTGAAAACTATGTACGAACGCATATAAAGAGCTCCTCGAATTATGGAGGAATTGCACGTGTAGAGATTCGCAGAAAGATCGATTTGATTAAGGTCAAAATCTATATTGGATTTCCCAACTTGTTGTTAATAGAAGGTAGGGGTCAAGGAATTGAAAAATTAAGAAATGATGTACTAAATATGCTCGATTCTGTGGACCGAAAACTTCACATTGCTATAGAAAAAGTTGCGAAACCCTATAGAAAACCTAATATTCTTGCAGAGTATATTGCCCTACAGCTAGAGAAGAGAGTTCCATTCAGAAAAACAATGAAGAAAGCTATTGAACTGGCTGAACGGGAAGAGGTAGAAGGTATTCAGATCCAAATTGCAGGACGTCTCGATGGAAAGGAAATTGCCCGGGTCGAATGGGACAGGGGAGGTAGGGTTCCCCTACAGACAATTCGGGCTAGGATTGATTATTGTTATTATCCGGTTAAAACCATCTATGGAGTTTTAGGGATAAAAATTTGGATTTTAGAAGAGTAGGAATAATTGGTCTTTTTTTTCCAATCTGCCCGATCATGGATCATCAATTCTATCAGATCGAATAGAAATTAGATTTACCATTTTGGAACCGTGCTATGCTTAGTGTGCGACTCGTTGGAATCGAGCTTTTCATTCTTTTCCGAAGTTATGTTATGGAGAACTCGAAATAAGAACGGATTGGTCTCTATAAATAAACTAGAGACAACTCATTGCTTCATATTGCCAAGATCCAATAACTATGGGTAGATACTATCACCTCGTAAATACTTTCTTCCACGAGATAAAAAATGATATGATATTTTGATCTCTCGTGAAGCGAGAAAGGTGTTTGGTAATGCGGAAAAAGAAGAAAAAGGAGAAATATTCTCCCAATATTGTATGGTTCATTAACTACCCTCCAAAAAGCAGTGTGATAAAGCATAAGAATCATCCTGATTCATTCAAGCAAGATTGAAGGAATTCAGTTTATGAAGGAGAAAGAGCTTCGGGTCGATGGAAACTAAGGAAATTGATTCCGTAACAGATGAAAAGAAAGCTCCATTGCGGAGGGAAGACCTGGGCATTTAGATAGAAGCTATGGAACGATGGAACCTATGACTGCATAAGATCATATAGGAATCTTAATCATTCATTGGATAGGATGGCGAAATAAACCAAAAACCGATTAATATCATTGGAGTCTATAGGTAAGTCGACCCCATGGAGCAAATACTGGAAGAGTCAATATTCGCCTGTGAAATTCTTTATTAAGACATTGGATGGAAATGTAAGAGTTATTCGTCCTGTAAATTATATTCTATATACAATATGTGTAATGCATAGATATAGACTCATTTATCTACACATTGATTATTCACGAGGAGCCGGATGAGAAGAAACTTTCATGTCCGGTTCTGGATTAGAGATGGGATCAAAATACTATTAACCATCGACTATAACCCAAAAAGAACAAAATTTCGTAAACAACATAGGGGAAGAATGAAAGGAGTATCTTACCGCGGCAATCGCATTTGTTTCGGTAGATTCGCTCTTCAAGCACTTGAACCCGCTTGGATCACATCTGGGCAGATAGAAGCCGGACGAAGAACGATTAATCGTTATGCCCGTCGTGGCGGAAAAATATGGGTACGTATATTTCCCGACAAACCTATTACAATGAGACCTGCAGAAACACGTATGGGTTCCGGGAAAGGATCTCCTGAATATTGGGTATCTGTCATCAGACCAGGTCGAATACTTTATGAAATGGGCGGAGTATCCGAAACCGTCGCTAGAGCAGCTGCTAGAATAGCTGCATACAAAATGCCTATACGTACTCAATTTGTTACTACTTAACCCAACCCATCCATACAGAATCAAAGAGTTATTTCTGGTGGAAGAAGATTACTAGTTCGTAAGAACTCTTCCTTTTTTTCATGTTATCTGCCGAGGTAAAAAATATTTTGGAGGAAAAATGATTCAGTCTCAAACTTATTTGAATATAGCGGATAACAGTGGAGCCCGAAAAATAATGTGTATTCGAGTTCTAGGAGCAAGTAATCGTAAATGCGCTCATATAGGTGATGTTATCATTGCTATAATTAAAGAAGCAGTACCTAACATGCCCCTGGAAAAATCGGAAGTAGTTAGAGCCGTAGTTATACGCACCTGTAAAGAATTTGAACGTGACAATGGAATGATGATACGATCTGATGACAATGCAGCCGTTGTCATTGATCAGGAAGGAAATCCAAAAGGAACTCGAGTTTTTGGTCCGGTTGCTCAGGAATTGAGACAATTGAATTTCACGAAAATAGTTTCATTGGCTCCCGAAGTATTATAAGTACTGATAGATCTTGTAAGAATCTTTGACTTAAGGTTCATCAAATGGTACATGGATCAATTAAATTCATTGCACCTCAGGCATATTCCTCAAAGAAGATCGAACATGCCTTTTATATCGAGACCAGGAATTCCTAAGAATTCGTTCGTCATGGGTAACGATACTATTACCAATCTAATTACTTCTATAAGAAACGCTGACATGGTAGAAAAAGGAACGGTTCGAGTAACAGCTACTAATATTACCAAGAGCATTGGAAGGATCCTTTTACGAGAAGGTTTTATAGAAGATGTTAGGGAACATCAGGAAGGCCAAAAATCTTTTTTGATATCGACTTCAAAATATCGGAGAAGGAAGAAAAGGACATATATGACCACGTCAAAGCGTACCAGCAAACCTGGTTTGAGAATTTATTCTAATTATCGAGAAATTCCAAAAGTTCTAGGTGGAATGGGGATCGTAATTCTTTCTACTTCCCAAGGAATTTTGACGGATCGAGAAGCTCGACAGAAAAAAATTGGAGGAGAAATTTTATGTTATGTATGGTAATTAATCCAAATGTTGTCCAAAAATATTGATTCTGTAAGATATCCCCATAGTAAGAAAAGTCGGAGCAAGTCGAGACACCATTCATCTTCATCCAAGCACGTTAGTCAAGTTTTTGAATCAAAAGAGGAGGAGATTCGATGAAGAAACAGAATCTGATCCATGCGGAAGGTTTGGTTACTGAATCACTCCCCAACGGTATGTTTCGAGTTCTGACAGATAATGGATGTCAGATTCTGACTCATATTTCGGGTAGGATTCGACGTAATTCCGTACGAATACTACCAGGAGATAGGGTCAAGGTCGAATTAAGTGCTTATGATTTAACCAAAGGACGTATAATATATAGACTTAGCAACAAATCTTCAAAGGATTGAATCACCTTTTGAACATCTGATAGGGATCGAGAATCATAGATGAAACAGACTCTCTGTCTCAGGAAACAAAATGTAATATGAGCAAATTGGAGGGTCACAAATATGAAAATTCGTGCTTCTATTCGTAGAATTTGTGGAAAATGTCGACCAATTCGTAGACGGAAACGAGTTATGATAATTTGTTCTAATCCGAGACATAAGCAAAAACAGGGGTAATCCTCTTCTATATCAATTAACGGATCTAGTGGTAAAATAGATTTCGATATGCATTTTTCGAACTGAACTCATAATGATTAATATGTCAAAAACTATAAAAAGAATTGGTTCACGTAGGAATGAACATCGAGTACTCAAAGGAGTTATTTACGTTCAAGCAAGTTTTAACAATACCATAGTGACTGCTACAGATGTACGGGGACAAGTTCTTTCTTGGTCTTCTGCTGGTGCCTGTGGATTCAAAGGTACAAGGAGAGGTACACCATTTGCTGCCCAGACTGCAGCAGAAAATGTTATTCGTGCATTAATGGATCGGGGTATGGAACGAGTAGAAGTTATGATAAGTGGCCCTGGTCGAGGGAGAGATACAGCATTACGAACCATTCGTAGAAGTGGCATACTATTAAGTTTTGTACGTGACGTAACCCCTATGCCACATAATGGATGTAGACCTCCCAAAAAGAGACGTGTGTAAGAATTGAATGAATTTCAAGAGAAAGAAATGATTTAATGATCTGATCAAATATTCTTGGTATGATTCGAGATGAAATCTCAGTCTCTATTCAGACACTACGATGGAAATGCATCGAATCCAGAGCATACAGTAAGCGTCTTCATTATGGCCGTTTTGCTCTATCCCCGCTACGCAAAGGTCGAGCCGATACAATAGGCATCGCAATGCGAAGAGCTTTACTTGGAGAAGTAGAAGGAACATGTATCACACGTGTAAAATTAGAGAACATAAAACATGAATATTCCGCGATAATAGGTATTGAAGAATCAGTACATGACATTTTGATGAATCTAAAAGAAATTGTACTTAGAAGTGACTCATACGGAATCCGAGAAGCTTCTATTTATATTGTTGGACCCAGAAATGTAACTGCTCAAGATATCATATTACCACCTTCTGTGAAAATAATTGATACTACACAACATATAGCTAGACTTACTAAATCAATTACTTCTGATATCAGATTACAAATTGAAAAAAATCGCGGATATATTATACATAGTCCAAATAATTATCAGGACGGAATTTTTCCTATAGATGCTGTTTTTATGCCTGTTCGCGATGCGAATTATAGTATTCATTCCTATGGGAGCGGAAATGAAATACGAGAAGTCCTTTTCCTGGAAATATGGACGAATGGGGGGTTAACTCCTAGGGAGGCACTTTACGAAGCTTCTCGAAATTTGATCGACTTATTTATTCCCTTCCTGCATGGAGAGGAACAGAACATCGATGGAATGAACAATAAAAAAGGATCTAATATGCTTCCCTTCCCCCTTTCGCACTTATTGACTGATACGGGGGAAACGAAAGAAAAAATTGCATTTCAACTTATTTTCATTGACCAATTAGAGTTACCCCCAAAAATCTATAACTCCCTCAGAAGAGCCAATATACATACATTATTGGACCTCTTAAATTACAGTCGAGAAGATCTAATGAGAATTGAACACTTCGGGAAGGAATCTGTCGAACAGGTATTGGAAGTTCTACAAAAACTTTTTGCAATTGATCCACCCAGGAATTAGTTTCGGGTTCATAAAATGGTTCATTTCATCTCTTCATTTCCTTTCCCCAAGTTCTTTTGGAGAGTCATGAGAATCTTTGACATATCTCTCTTTCGTGGAATATTCGAAAGAAATATCTGACAAGATAGGTATATCTAGGGAGATATAATTTGTCTTAAAGCAACTACTCCCTAGATATATGAATAAAAAAATTAAAATATTTTTATATTCGACAGTTGGATCAAATTGGAAAAGACCTAAAGTTAAAGATTCATCAATAGGCAACGCTGCCCCAATACCCAACCAAAGGGCTACTGCAGTACCGATCAAGGATACTGTTGTAGCTACTGGACGACGAAATGGATTCTGAAATTGATTCACATTCTCTAGAAAAGGCACCGTCAATGATCCCGCGGGTACTGAGCCCATTAAAAGGACACCTAATAATTTGTTAGGTACTGTACGAAGTATTTGGAATACAGGGAAAAAATACCATTCGGGCAATATCTCCAAAGGAGTTGCAAATGGATTTGCTGGTTCACCAATCATTGATGGTTCTAGAACCGCTAAACCTATTGTACATGCAATAGTACCTAAAATTACTACTGGAAAAATATATGAAAGATCATTGGGCCAAGCGGGCTCTCCATAATAATTATGTCCCATACCTTTAGCTAATTTAGCCCTTAATACAGGATCATTTAGGTCAGGTTTCTTTGTTATTGGGATAAGTAGATCTTTATGGATCTATCCCCCGAAAGAACCGGACATGCCAATTTTTATCATCCGGCTCGAACAATAACTGGAGGAAGTATATATCACTTATTTTTCCCGTGATGGAAGACAAATTGGAAAAATAGGAACTAATAATGTCTATGATCATCCATCATTGGTCATTTTATTATTCCAGTTAAATGCTCATGACCCAAGTAAGCTCACAAATTCGATCATGATCGATATGCCTTTTGGACCATCTTAGTCCTTGTAATTTGTGTTTATCACCACGAATAGACCTCAAAAGTTTTTTTGCATACAAGGTATTGACTTGTTATTGATCCGGCCTCTCTCCTTCCTTAGATCCCTTCTTTCACTCCAATAGTTTTCCCATCGAAATGGATGCAAGGGAAATGGATGCATTTTCACACTATGAAAAGGAGAAGTAAAGTCATATAGTCCAATTATTGAATATATGAAAATATTGTCCCATTGTCCGGATCTCACGGAGCCCTTCCTGATTCGGATTCGATCATAGAAAGAATTCTCTTGGAACGGAACAAACTGACCAATGCCTTTCCACCCAGGTGCTAAACTTCCTATTTCTGATAAGGAAATTGGGACAGAGACACATTTTATAAAAAATATTTATGTGGTAGATCGGAGAAAGTATCTGCATGGCCTAATCAATAGTTCAAGTCACACACTCCCATAATCCATCTTCTCCGTCTGAGAATATACTCCAATTATTTGTTTGTATTGGATGAATAATACTCCAAAATCGAAAGGAGAAATCCGAGGACCATATTTTCTATGGATATTTCCATTTTTGAATAAGAAATATTCCTGGCGATGATATATTACTGTCGTTACTCGGAACAATAAGTTATGAATAGTTATTTTCAATCTATCTTTCCTCTCTATAAAGGACCTGGAATACCCTGCTTACGGATCATTAGAAAGTGCATTGGCATAAATACAGCAGTAAGAAGGGGTAATATGAAAGTGTGTAAACTATAAAAACGAGTCAAGGTAGATTGACCCACACTAACACTTCCGCGTAATAATTCTACCAGAGGAGATCCTATTACAGGAATAGCCTCAGGCACACCAGTCACAATTTTCACTGCCCAATAACCAATTTGATCCCAGGGCAAAGAATAACCAGTTACACCGAAAGATACGGTCAACACAGCCAAAATTACACCTGTGACCCAAGTTAATTCACGGGGTTTTTTGAATCCACCTGTGAGATAAACACGGAATACGTGCAGGATCATCATTAGAACCATCATACTTGCCGACCATCGATGAATTGATCGGATTAACCAACCAAAGTTAACTTCGGTCATTAGGTATTGAACAGAGGCAAAAGCTTCTGTAACGGTCGGACGATAGTAAAAAGTCATAGCAAAACCAGTAGCTACTTGTACTAAAAAACAAGTAAGTGTGACCCCCCCTAGACAATAAAATATATTGACATGAGGAGGAACATATTTACTGGCGATATCATCCGCAATCGCCTGAATCTCGAGACGCTCTTCGAACCGATCGTATACTTTATTGAGATAGGTAAACTGAAATTCCCCCTCTAAAAACCGTACATGAGAATTTCCCTTCATACGGCTTGAACAAGAACACGCAAATGTTTTTGGACACGAATAAATAAATTTTGGAAAAGAGATACTTGAGGGTTCGTTGCCTGACCGGCTGGAGAAATGAAGATGATTCGAAACAATCCAGCATTTCTATTAGAAGACTCTATAGTGCCAAAATTAAAAAAAGTGCCAAAATTAAAAAAAAGTGCCAAAATTTCAAGTCGGCTCATCCCTATGATAAATCACTATAGGCCCTTTGAACGATCTTTTACCCTATTCGTGTGATATCAGTTCCCTAGAAAAGAACTAATATAGACGATTTATAGAAATTATCTTGTCGAGATCTCAATAGATGAATCAATCCAAACCTCAGATTTCAATTAGACCCCGATGATTTTATCAAATCCCCAAAAGGTTCTCTGGGTAATAACCTTTTCATTTTCGCTCATTCGACGAAATATGCTAACTAAGAGAAATCAGATACTATATCATTCTTTGGTCATAATCAGCATAATTATGAGAGGGGATAGATCCTTCGATTTCTTATAGGAAATACCTCTTTCAATTTCTTTATTGGAAGTCTGGTGACGAGGAAATGATAGGTACAAACCATAGTTCAGATCTTCCCGGAACATATCTATGATAGACCTCGTGCTCTAGAGATTCAATATTCTAGAAATGAAATATCCAACGAGGTAGGACCATCTTGATGAAGATAACAGATCGGTCTTCTGTACTATAAATATGGATCGATTTCAACAAGTCGCACACCCATATTCCAAAAATCCTTAGAGAAAAGTAATTACACGATCAAACTATTGGAACAAGATAAGCTAAAAACTCAAAGCCACTATTTGGTCTGGGTTTGAATCCCTCAGTTCTTCTTTTTTTTCTTCAAGAGCTCACCAGGTGAATTTTGGAGTTCCTCAGCCCCAACTAACCGGAATCCCATCCAATAAAACGGAAGAATTATAAATCTCCAAGATAATAGATAGGAATACTGCAAATAGAGCCATTGCAAAACCCATAAGAGGAGTAGTTCCCCATCCAGGAGCTACTTTACCATATTCTGAATTAAGCGGTTTTAAGGTCGTTCCTACAAGGGTTTCTTTTGGCGTGGTTTTGGAAGTATCATCAATGGTCTGTGTAGCCATAGAAACTATTGTATTGGTTGAGATCTGTTAACTTTGTTATTATATGGTAAACATACCATGATATTGGGATCACCTAATAATGGAAACTGCAACCTTAGTCACCATCTCCATATCTTGTTTACTTGTAAGCTTTACTGGTTATGCCCTATACACCGCCTTTGGGCAACCCTCTAAACAACTTAGGGATCCTTTTGAGGATCACGAGGACTAATTGAAAGAATGACCTTCCCTATAGGGAAGGTCATTCTTTCTTTGATGGGAGAGAAAGAATGACGATTTGGAGAAGCAAAATTATTTTCCCCCTTTAGTCGGAAGTTTGGGTGGTTCTCGGAAGAAAATAGCGAAAAAGATTATCCCTAGGGTCGATACCAACAGGAATGTATAAACCAATGCTTCCATAGATTTGATTTGATCGTAATTTACAATTATGGAGATAGCTTTCGTACTAATATTTATTAGAGAAGAGATAGGAGCAATATCATACCACTTGTCTTTTAGTAGTTGGATCTCCCAGTTTTTGGAATGCTCCAAATTCTATTCGAGCATCCAGATCCGAGTCGATACCAGCAAAAACATCTCTGAATAAGGTCCTAGAACCATGCCAAATGTGTCCAGAAAAGAAAAGGAGAGCAAATGTAGCATGTCCAAAAGTAAACCAACCCCTTGGACTACTACGAAAAACACCATCAGATTTTAGAGTAGCACGATCTAATTCAAAAATTTCACCTAATTGAGCACGTCTAGCGTATTTTTTAACTATAGCAGGATCACCAAAACTGACCCTGTCAAGTCCACCACCATAGAACTCAACAGTTACACCTACTTGTTCAACACTATACTTTGATTCTGCCCTCCTAAAAGGAACATCGGCTTTCACAATTCCTTCTTTGTCCACCAGAACTACTGGAAATGTTTCGAAAAAGGTAGGCATACGACGTACAAAAAGCTCATTTCCCTCCTTATCTTTGAAGATAGGGTGTCCTAACCAACCAACAGCTATTCCATCTCCATTGTCCATTGCACCTGCTCTGAATAACCCCCCCTTAGCTGGATTATTACCAATGTAATCATAAAAAGCGAGTTTCTCGGGAATTTTGGACCAAGCTTCTGATAGGCTTAAATTTTCGGCCAGACCGGCACGAACTCGTCGATCTATTTCTTGTTGGAAGTATCCCTGATCCCACTGGTAACGAGTGGGACCGAATAATTCGACCGGAGTAGTTGCGGAGCCATACCACATGGTCCCAGCAACAATGAAAGCTGCAAAAAACACAGCAGCAATACTGCTGGATAGGACCGTTTCAATATTCCCCATGCGTAATCCTACGTATAAACGTTGGGGAGGACGAACACTGAGATGGAATAGACCTGCTAATATACCCAAAATACCCGCTGCTATATGATGAGAAGCTATTCCTCCTGGAACAAAAGGATCAAAACCTTCAGCTCCCCATGCTGGATCCACTGGTTGTATTTTTCCAGTTAGTCCATAAGGATCAGACACCCATATCCCAGGACCATACAAACCCGTTACATGAAATGCTCCAAATCCGAAACAAGCTACTCCTGAGAGGAATAAATGAATTCCAAATACTTTTGGCAAATCTAAACAACGTTTTCCCGTACGTTCATCACAGAATATGTCCAGATCCCAATATACCCAATGCCAGATAGCTGCCAAAAAGCACAGGCCAGAAAACATGATATGTGCCCCGGCCACACCTTCATAACTCCAAATACCGGGATTAATTACAGTTTCTCCGGTGATGTTCCATCCACTCCATGAATCCTTTATTCCCAAACGAGTCATAAAAGGTATAACGAACATACCTTGTCTCCACATTGGATCAAGAACAGGATCGGATGGATCAAAAACTGCTAATTCGTACAGAGTCATTGAACCAGCCCAACCAGCAACTAGAGCTGTATGCATTATATGTACAGAAATTAACCGTCCAGGATCATTCAATACGACGGTATGAACGCGATACCAAGGCAAACCCATGCAAACACCCCTTTATCGGAAAAAGTAGACACTATGTAACTTTCTCACATTGGATTGGAAGAGATCATGTTATCGAGCTAGACCCGGATCATCTCGAAAGTGAACATCTATTCACTTGGACATTGCTAATGATGGAACAGGTTTGAAACCATTTTGTTCATACATAATAGCAGGGAGAGGCAAAGATATTTTATCGTTTGTATGTACCAATACACAATGTAGGGATTGGTCCCATTTATATTGAGAAAAAAAGAGGAAAGAAACGAGATCTTCTAATCCTTCCATTCGTTCATGAACGATACCTTTGCAATTTATGGACTAAGTCAGATATAAATTTTGATTAAAAATAGCATTTTTCTACTAAAAAGTAATACTTTACTGCGGGAAAAAATAAAATACTGAGCATAGTTCAAATGCTCAGTCAAAATGATAACTTTATCATTTTGTGCTATGCAATGAAAAAAAAGGTCAAAATAGGAAGTATCTAGGTTAATAGGTCTTTTCCGTAGAAAGATTCGGGGTTATTCGTTTTTAGGATCAATAGTGGACGAACGGAGAGAGAGGGATTCGAACCCTCGGTACGGATGATCCGTACTACGGATTAGCAATCCGCCGCTTTGGTCCGCTCAGCCATCTCTCCAAGATGGAAGAGTTCATGTATAACAACATGTATAACAAAATGAATGGTGGAGTAAAGGTGTATACCATAGTATGTACAGATTGTATCGGCAATATAATGAATATTGCAATTATTCAGTTGGATAAAGAACAATCCAGTCAATCATATTGTTCATTTCGTTAAAAATAGTTCTGTATGACTGATTTTTTCTGCTTTTCTTGGCCTGGCCGATGGCCAGGCCAAGAAAAGCAGAAAAAATCAGTCATACAGTGCTTGACCTAATTTGATACCTAGAAAAACTGCTGTAAAAGCAAGAAAAGAAGCTATCAAAAATTGGAATTCTATTGCCATATCTTCATTCCCTCCCCAATCAGTTTGATTAAATGCGTTACATGGATTAGTCCATTTATTTATCTCCTCCAATTTTATTATCTAGATATTGAAGGGTTCTCTATCTATTTAGGGTTCTCTATCTATTTTATGTATTATTGTAAATATATCAGTTGCTCAACGCCATAGGTTCCTGATCGAAACTACACCAATGGGTAGGAGTCCGAAGAAGACAAAATAGAAGAAAAGTGATTGATCCCGACAACATTTTATTCATACATTCAGTCAATGGAGGGTGAAAGAAAACCAAATGGATCTAGAAGTTATTGCGCAGCTCACTGTTCTGACTCTGATGGTTGTATTTGGCCCTTCAGTTATAGATAGATAGAGCTTTGGATGGATCAGAGATCCATGTAAAATATCCTTTAACTATTTAAGTTGATAATGTAACGAATAAAACCCACCTGTATCACTAAACTATACACGCCACAATCCCATTGACGGATATTCCGTCACTTCTTTCCTTCCACATTTGAATCCAAATTCCGGAATTCCTTTCTTCTCTCTCTTCTATTTCCGAGAGAGAAGAAAGGATTCTATCCATTCTAGTTTTAGAAATTCTAGGTTGTTCTTTCCCTTTATCAAGGAATTTTTTTTGCTCAACTCCTCTAATCTTCTAATTGAATTCTTTCTAATTTATTTTAGAAAGATCTTCCTCTTACAGGAAGAAAAAGAGCCATAAACTGGAATGGCTCCATATTCTTAGCTCTCAATCTTTGTTGATCTCTTATAGTAATCACATCTTGAGGTTTGCAAGGGTAACTTGGTATATCTACCATATGGTCATTGACCCGGATATGTCCATGATTCACTAATTGTCTAGCTCCGGGAATAGTGGGAGCCATACCCAATCGAAAAAGAATATTATCCAAACGCATTTCAAGTAATTGCAATAGGACCTGACCCGTTGAGCCTTTGGCTCTTCTAGCAATACGAACATATTTCAGCAAATGATCTCAGGCATAACTTGTCTCCATTCGCTTCGTATCAGCTCAGCCCGGAGTTTCCAGTATAGCGATCCTTACCCTACGAGCTACTATAATGTTCTCAACTTGATATCTATAAAGATAGATGGATCATCCATATCCAATTAATTTGTTGTCCATCTACCATAGTAAACTCACTCATTCATATATGATGAGGGGGCCCTTTTAACTCAGCGGTAGAGTAACGCCATGGTAAGGCGTAAGTCATCGGTTCAAGTCCGATAAAGGGCTCATGTTTCCCACGAAGAAAGAGGGCTCGGGTGTCCATTTATATTACATAGATAGAAATATTTTCACCGAAATATGAAAATGACAACGAATCGGATCCAGTCCGATTTTTTTTATCTTCTTTTATGGGCGAACGACGGGAATTGAACCCGCGCGTGGTGGATTCACAATCCACTGCCTTGGTCCACTTGGCTACGTCCGCCCCGGAAAAAACCAATTTATCTATCTACAGTCATTTCTTCCAAGAATAAAAAATGAGCTAACGTTTGTTCTTATGTGGGTCGGTGACCTCTGATAGGGGATCAAAGCAAGATCGATGACTAACTCTCAACTCTCGCACAAGTTGTATGGCTTATTATCAAATATGTGATAAATATGAAGTATTTCGTATTTATCCCGGAGAAATATCCCGATCCCATCTTCCCTCCGTTCTTTTTAACGTGAAAGAAGAATATTTCTTCTTTCGTATCGATCCTTTGTCTATTCACTCATGGGCGATAATTATTGTTTTTCCCTATCAGATTTTAGTTTTCAACTAACACAGTTTTGCAGATTGGTTCGGTAGATCCCACGTTATTCGAGTTGTAACGAACGGGCCATAACCATTAAAATGGTTCGGTGTAAATGGAATAGATCGAGATCTATCTCGAGATTTATTGTATGTTTTATCTTGATACTAAGATCTTGTCCATTTGAACAACTCTGGGCAGGGTATTTGATCGGAGAGTCGTTGTTTAAAATGATCAAGGTTGTGGCTGTGTCGACAAGTTCGACCCTATTCGCTTATCATATATTCAGATTCGATGAATCTAGACCATTTGAACTTGTATCCTTCCTTCTCGTATTAGAAGGTATAGGGTTTTCCAATCTGGAAAATTTTGTTATCTTACATGCACGGTTAGGATACAATCAAGTTCTTTGTTATATTATTATGCAGGTTATGGGACAAAGATACAAATTTAAAGGCTCATCTACCGACGGAGATAGTGAACATTTGATGAATCAAATATAAATTTGATTGTTGTCTTTCAGTTAATTCGTTTGAAAGTTTAGGTCAAGCGAACGAACAGAATTGGTAGGCGTCAATCGATCCGTGGAACGTATCAAATCTTTCACGTATAAGTTCGTTATGAGATGAGCCCACTCATCTCACAATGATATAAAATAATTTCGGACAGATCTATTGCCGAGTAGAKATCTATTTGTAACGGGGCAGAAAGCAGCTTATTTTGGGTCGCTGTCCACATAATTTCTGGACAAGGGGTAATAGTTTCTTTCGTCCCAACCCAACAGACTTCTTTATTCTATTGTTTGTTCCAGAACGCATTCCATGAAATATGTGTATTCTATAAAATAGTGGGGTAGATTCAAGCAAACGTTGGTCCAGATGTAGATCTAATATGCATAGCCGGTAGATTGCATTTTTGTGATATGTTACCAGAACGGAACTAGAAGCAAGGAAGAGTGTTTGTCCCAATATGAAAATATTGGGTCTCAAAAACCATGTGATGATCTTAGGTGAAGAAAGAGAACGAACCAAAGGTTCGCCTTTAGCTAGGATGGATCAACTCCAGAGAATTTATCTGCCCAGGATATTTGGAATATCCGTCGTACTTGCCACTTCTATGGTTCAAAAATAGGCTCGATTTACCGCACATAACTTATTGTAGAGAATCCTAGTTGATCAAGATCTTCGCCCCGATATTTAGCAAAGGGATAGATACATCCGGGATTTTCGATTGAACGGAAATTTTGTTCAACCCCAACGGAATGCGTTGCGTTTGGATGGAGCTAAAAGTCACATGTCCGATCGATACTTTGACTGCTCTATGGATTGCTTGGAACATATGATATTCGAGAGAACTCTCGAATTTTTCGAAGAACTAGCGATAAAAAAAAAATAAAATAGTTTATAGGTTTGATCATCTGGTATCGGATCAATCTCGATCGATCCAAAATACTAATATGCCTGCTCTGGTCCAACGTTCCCATCCATCCATCGATCTCGATAAGGACATGAGATTGATATGATCTGAAAGACTTTTCAAGGCCAAGTCATAGGGACGGACTATGAGGGGATATATATAAATAGTATCACTTAGTGGAATGTATAGGGCTATACGGGCTCGAACCGTAGACCTTCTCGGTAGAACAGATCAAAGTTCTTATTATCAAAATAATTTGAACTGTTCCAAGAACCCAACATGCATTTTCTCGCATTGGGCTCTTTCATTAACTGATGGAAAGATCGGTTAGTCTGCCATTCTCCTCTTTCCGGTAAGATACTAATATGGCTCCGTGTGCTCCAAATTCTTACCCTTCGGAAGCAATCCCAAAGTTATTCAAAAGGTTTCTTTGACGTAGGTCTGCCTTGCTCGGGCATAGATTGACTCAAATAGAGTCTCTTCTATCGCTCCAAAAGTAAAATATGACACTTCATACACCTAAAAGTTCATAGAGCGAAAAGAATCTATTTTGAGGTCCCCGTATTATACTCATTATGCCTGGCATTGAACGGAGCTGGGATTGACCATATCAATTAGATCCATAATTCGAATCAGATCGAACTTCATCTTTGTCATGCTATTGTTCCCCAGAGAAACAAATTTATAGAGTAAGACTATTTCACATAGAATCTATTTCGTGGATCGGACGAATCGATAAACTCTCCCGAAAACCATTGGCGCACGTGTAAACGAGGTGCTCTACCTTGCTGAGCTATAGCCCTTCCTTGCCAGTCTTGGTGATACACTACTATACTAACCAGATGGATCACTTTATGTCAAGGTAGATATTTCATGATCCAATACTATGATCCAATACTATGATCCAATACGTTCCAATAAGTTCGATCTGTGCCAGGGACACATACATTGTCTATACATTTAATTCGATTTCGATTTAGAATCGTTTATAAATCCAACTCTACCTATGAGAATAAATGACCCACTTAACTCAGTGGTTAGAGTATCGCTTTCATACGGCGAGAGTCATTGGTTCAAATCCAATAGTAGGTAAACTTATTAGATGCCATCGAGTTTTCAATGGTATCTAATAAGTTTTACTCCACGTGTTTGGATCGAGGCGGAACATTGAATCATTTTTCAGATCATTATAGAAAATGTTAATTAGAGACGGGGGGGCTAGCATTGATAGCCTCTAATCGTGTTCTAGCCCTTTTCAGAGCTACATCAGCCTCAATTGCTTGTCTTTTGCCTTCGGCTCGAGCTAAGTCAGCTTTAGCTATTCGAAAATTTTCCTGGGCTTCTTGGGGATCGATGTCAACATCTCTCTCTGCATTATTTACCAATATAGTGATTCTATCACTGTCTATCTTGGCGAAACCGCCCATCATAGCCATAGTGGACCACTGCCCATTGAGACGTATTTTCATAACTCCTATATCTACAGCTGCCACAAGTGAAGCATGATTGGGTAATACGCCAATTTGACCACTATTAGTAGATAGAATTATTTCTTTAACTTCTGAATCCCAAATGACTCGATTAGGAGACAGTACACGAAGATTTAGGGTCATTTTCAGAATTAACTTTCCATGTTGGAGTTTATAGCCTTCGCGGTAGCTTCATCAATATTACCCACCAAATAAAAAGACTGTTCGATAAGACCATCTAATTCTCCAGAAAGGATCATTTGAAAACCTCTAATTGTTTCCATGAGACCCACATATTTGCCCGGGGAACCTGTGAATACCTCTGCTACGAAAAAGGGTTGTGATAGGAAACGTTCAATTTTTCTTGCTCTTGCCACGATTAAACGATCTTCCTCTGATAATTCATCCAGTCCAGGAATAGCTATAATGTCTTGAAGTTCCTTATAACGTTGTAAAGTTTGCTTAACCCCTTGTGCAGTTTCGTAATGTTCTTCGCCTACGATCCAAGGTTGGAGCATAGTCGATGTTGAATCTAAAGGATCCACTGCTGGATAGATACCCTTCGCAGCTAATCCTCTCGATAGTACGGTAGTAGCATCTGAATGTGCAAATGTCGTAGCAGGAGCAGGGTCGGTCAAGTCGTCAGCAGGTACATAAACTGCTTGAATCGAGGTTATGGATCCCTTTTTTGTGGAAGTAATTCTCTCTTGCAAAGAACCCATTTCCGTGCTAAGAGTTGGCTGATAACCCACGGCGGAAGGCATTCTGCCTAATAGGGCGGATACCTCTGATCCCGCTTGGACAAAACGGAAGATGTTATCAATAAATAATAGTACGTCTTGCTCATTGACATCTCGGAAATATTCGGCCATGGTTAGAGCAGTTAAACCGACTCTCATGCGAGCTCCCGGTGGTTCATTCATCTGACCATAGACCAGAGCCACTTTTGATTCTGATATTTTTTGTTCATCAATTACTCCCGATTCTTTCATTTCCATGTAAAGATCATTCCCTTCACGGGTACGTTCTCCTACTCCTCCAAATACAGATACCCCTCCATGAGCCTTAGCAATGTTGTTGATCAACTCCATAATGAGTACTGTTTTACCCACTCCAGCTCCTCCAAATAAACCAATTTTTCCCCCACGGCGGTAAGGAGCCAAAAGATCTACTACTTTAATGCCTGTTTCGAAGATGGATAATTTTGTATCCAACTCTGTAAAGGCGGGAGCAGGTCTATGAATAGCAGATGTTATGCCAGCATCCACAGGACCCAAATTATCGACAGGTTCTCCAAGAACATTGAAAATTCGTCCGAGAGTAGCTCCACCAACTGGAACACTTAGAGGAGCTCCCGTGTCAATCACTCTCATTCCTCTCGTCAAACCATCTGTAGCACTCATAGCTACAGCTCTAACCTTATGATTTCCTAATAATTGTTGTACCTCACAAGTAACCTGAATTTCTTGACCGGCTGTACCTTGACCCTTAACTGTCAATGAATTGTAAATATTAGGCATATTACCTGGAGGAAAAGAGACATCCAGTACTGGGCCAATGATTTGAGCAATACGTCCCACATTTTTTTCTACACGTGCGGAAACCCCAAGAACAAGAGGATTTTTTCTCATACAAAAATGGAAATTATTTTCATGAATAATATATAAATATGATTTTGCCAATATCATCAATAAAAAAAAATGTTCCATATTGGGTCGATCAGACCAGTAAATAAGAAATGGAAGTTACCACCTTGGTAAAATCCAACTTTATTGAAAAGTTTAAATTCATCCATATTTGGAATATGAAGTAGGTAGATGGATATGAATAAGGATCATGAGGAAGTCTTCGATTTATCTATAACTAGAACCAATTTCTCCATAACTAAAACCGAAAATACTTCAAAATTATGTCCAGATCATCTGTGAAATATGAAACTTGATATTCATGACCTTTCTCTCATTGATCATTATCTCTTCTCTTCATACGCACATCTGTATATGTATTTTCGGACAATTCGCACCATTATGGTCAAAGGTCAATTCGGTTCCTTGATTTCATTCATGAACTAGTTTAACCACTGAAAGGTTCTCGGGTCAATCCATGGAGGAAGAACTTCAAGAGCAAAGATTGGGTTGCGTCATACATAAAGAACATTATACAATGAGAGTGTATCTAGCACCCCAATAACGGACGACTTTTTGTAGGATATTTCTTTCAAAATTGATTGTTTACGTTCGGTCCATGTCGAGCAGACCTCGTCCTTGCGAGAAATAATTATTAATAAAGGAGGGACTTATGTCACCAAAAACAGAGACTAAAGCTAGTGTCGGATTCAAAGCTGGTGTTAAAGATTACAGATTAACTTATTATACTCCTGAATATCAGACCAAGGATACAGATATCTTGGCAGCATTCCGAGTAACTCCTCAACCCGGGGTGCCACCTGAAGAAGCGGGAGCAGCAGTAGCTGCTGAATCTTCCACCGGTACATGGACCACTGTTTGGACCGATGGACTTACTAGTCTCGATCGTTACAAGGGGCGATGCTATGATATCGAGCCCGTTCCTGGAGAGGAGACTCAATTTATTGCCTATGTAGCTTACCCCTTAGACCTTTTCGAAGAAGGTTCTGTTACTAACTTGTTCACTTCCATTGTAGGTAATGTATTTGGATTCAAGGCCCTACGGGCTCTACGTTTGGAAGATTTGCGGATTCCCCCTGCTTATTCCAAAACTTTTCAGGGTCCACCTCATGGTATCCAGGTTGAAAGAGATAAATTGAACAAATATGGTCGTCCTTTATTGGGATGTACTATCAAACCAAAATTGGGTCTATCAGCCAAAAACTATGGTAGAGCAGTTTACGAATGTCTCCGTGGTGGACTCGATTTTACTAAGGATGATGAGAACGTAAATTCCCAACCATTCATGCGCTGGAGAGATCGTTTTGTCTTTTGTGCGGAAGCAATTTATAAGGCTCAGGCTGAGACGGGTGAAATTAAGGGACATTATTTGAATGCTACTGCAGGTACATGTGAAGAAATGATGAAAAGGGTAATATTTGCAAGAGAATTGGGAGTTCCTATCGTTATGCATGACTATCTGACGGGAGGTTTTACCGCAAATACTTCTTTGGCTCATTATTGCCGAGACAACGGCCTACTTCTTCACATTCACCGCGCGATGCATGCAGTTATTGACAGACAAAGAATTCATGGTATGCATTTCCGGGTACTGGCTAAAGCATTGCGTATGTCCGGTGGAGATCATATTCACGCCGGTACTGTAGTAGGTAAACTTGAAGGGGAACGAGACGTAACTTTAGGGTTTGTTGATCTACTGCGTGATGATTTTATCGAAAAAGATCGAAGTCGTGGTATTTACTTCACTCAAGATTGGGTATCTATGCCAGGTGTTCTGCCCGTAGCTTCAGGAGGTATTCACGTTTGGCATATGCCTGCTCTGACCGAGATCTTTGGGGATGATTCCGTACTACAGTTTGGTGGGGGAACTTTGGGACATCCTTGGGGAAATGCACCTGGTGCAGTAGCTAATCGGGTTGCTCTAGAAGCTTGTGTACAAGCTCGTAATGAAGGACGTGATCTTGCTCGTGAAGGTAATGAAGTGATCCGTGAAGCTTCTAAATGGAGTCCTGAACTAGCTGCTGCTTGTGAAATATGGAAGGAGATCAAATTTGAATTTGATGCGATTGATGTCTTGTAATCCAGTGACTTTCGTTCTACCAATCGGACTCGGCCCAATCTTTTACTACTACCCCAAATATTAGTCCAAATCGTAAGCGGAGATATGGGATTTCAGATATCAATATATGGAAATTCCCTATTTTTATATCTATATAAAAATATCTATGTAGATATTGATATATAGATATTTCCAAGGTTAAATAACTCTGTTTGAGATATTTAACCTTGGAAATTTTTTTGGGTCAAGCATTCGATAACGAATCCTATTCATCCTTTACAATGATCTTATAGATCATTCGATAGGGTTGGTAGCTCAGTGGATCAGAGCTCATGGTTCCGGACCGTGAAGTCAAGGGTTCAAATCCCTTCTAGCCCAAAAGATGTTGTATTTGAAATTAAAATTCCTTTCCATCGCGGTATAGGAGAGAATCTTTCTTTATAATAGAATAAAGTATTCTATCATAATCCCGGATCGATACTTCAGATTCCTAATCAATAATGAATGGAAATGATTTCTCAATGATTCATTCCACTATTGATTAATAATTTTCATCATTGTATTTATACTTATACGACTTCTCTTCATACAAAATAAGATAGGAAAAGTAACAAATTTCACCTTTATATGGAAGGAAAACTCTATGTCTATAAAGGAGTGGTTCGAAGACAAGCGTAAAATAACTGCATTACTAAAAAATTCGGTCGAAAGGGATAGTAAGGATGCCAATGAGACGGAGAAAAACAAGAATAAAAGTATTGATTACGCTAAAATTAAGAAGTTATGGGCTCAATGTGATAATTGCGAGAACTTGCTATATCTCAGATTCTTGAGAGAGAATCAAAGTGTTTGTAAAGAATGTGGATATTATCTGCAAATGAATAGTTCAGATAGAATAGAACTTCCAATTGATCGTGACACTTGGCGTCCTATGGATGAAGACATGTACACTCTAGATGTTCTTCAATTTTATTCTGAGAATGAACCTTCTCATTCTGATAATCTTAATTCTGAGGATGAATCTTATAAGGATCATATCACTTTCTATCAAATAGAGACAGGTTTAACTGATGCTATTCAAACAGGCATAGGTCAATTAAATGGTATTACTATCGCACTCGGAGTTATGGATTTTAAGTTCATGGGAGGTAGTATGGGCTCTGTAGTAGGTGAGAAAATAACCCGTCTGATCGAGCGCGCTACCGCGGAATCTCTTCCATTAATTATTGTGTGTGCTTCCGGAGGAGCACGTATGCAAGAAGGAAGTTTTAGTTTAATGCAAATGGCTAAAATAGCTTCTGCATTATATATTCATCAGAAGGAGAAAAAGTTGTTATATATATCGATTCTGACGTCACCGACAACTGGTGGAGTGACTGCTAGTTTTGGCATGTTGGGAGATATTATTATTGCCGAACCTAAAGCGTACATTGCATTTGCAGGTAAAAGAGTAATTGAACAGACATTAGGTCAGAAAGTGATTGAAGATTTTCAGGTGACTGAGCATTTATTTGGTCATGGTTTATTTGATCTGATCGTTCCACGTAATCTCTTAAAAGGTGTTCTGAGTGAACTATTTTGGTTTTACGTTTTACGGTCTTCCTTGTAAATAAATAAAAAGAAAAAAATGAACGTTGAGTTTCCTTATCAGGAAAAAGGATCAAATTGAGTTCCTTGTAACGGAAGTGACAGTGATACAGTTTCTTATCGCGGCGAAGGAGAGAATTGCTTTTCACCCCCTTCTTATTAATAATTTATGATCCTCGAGCCTATACTAACAATCCATATAGCCAATTCTCCGCTTTCAGAAATCAGATAAATTTTGGTCAGGATTCATGTTCTTCCACTATTTTACTTATATAGTAAAAAAAATAATGGATCTCTATATTGTAATATAGAACTCATTGTTGAACTCATCGAGATCTTATTAAAAAAAAATTGCCCCAACTGGAAATGCTTTTTTAGCATTTTCGGGAGAGACGGGGAAAGGAACAACGAACACTTGCATACATGTATTCTATGAAGAAGGACGAATGGGACCGCTTATTTGGTCCCATCACTTATTTGACCTTATAATTATTCTTTGTAATATGGATAAACATTTCATTGATTAAGTAAGGTACTCGTTCTATGATAATTCCTAACCTACTCCCTAACCTACTCCCTATCCTACCCTCTATTTTGGTGCCTTTAGTCGGCTTATTACTTCCGGCAATTACAATGGTTCTTTCTCATCTGTATATTCAGAATGACGAGATTTTATGAATCTGATCAAATCAGATTTAATAAATGGGTTTAGATCTTTCAATTGCAGAACAGATAGGATATCTATATCTATTTTAGATGATATAAGATAGAACTCTTATAGACACAAAATAGGTATAAATATCCAAATTATATATCCTATCTATATATATACATGAATATGGATATTTATTCATATACATATACAGATAGGATATACACATATGTCAATAAATAGGTATGGGTCAATATGTTAATGTGGTCGGTTTTCTTTTTTCATACGGTATAGATATATATTCCAGGAGATATTTATACTCCACTGATCCAATGTTGTTTCTCAAATTGATAAATTAGGGAAGGACCCATTTGAAATGGATGGTAAGAATGGACAAGAAGACAAACTTGACTGACTTAACTGAAAATTTATCTATCTATATAGATAGTTCATAAGAGTTTGGGAACCAAAGGATAAAAAAGTTGGCTATTCCCTCAACTTCAATAGGATGGAATTGAATACAATTTTTTATGAATCGTCGATCCAAATGGCTCTGGATAGAACCTATAACAGGGTCTCGAAAAAGAAGTAATTTCTTTTGGGCTTGTATCCTTTTTCTGGGTTCACTAGGATTTTTCCTAGTCGGGATCTCGAGTTATTTTGGTGAGAACCTGATACCCCTATTGTCATCTCAGCAAATACTCTTTGTTCCACAAGGAATTGTAATGTGTTTTTATGGTATTGCAGGTCTGTTCATTAGCTCTTATCTGTGGTGCACAATTTTGTTCAATGTGGGTAGTGGCTATAATAAGTTCGATAAAAAAAAAGGAATTGTATGTCTTTTTCGTTGGGGATTTCCCGGAATAAATCGTCGTATTTTCCCACGATTTCTTATGAAGGATATTCAGATGATCAAAATGGAAATTCAAGAAGGTATTTCCCCTCGTCGTGTTCTTTATATGGAAATAAAGGGCCGACAAGACATTCCTTTAACTCGTACTGGTGATAATGTGAACCTAAGGGAGATCGAACAGAAAGCCGCTGAATCAGCCCGTTTCTTGCGTGTATCCATTGAAGGGTTTTGAAATCGGGGGTGTCTTTATCCTCGACATACATTCAAATGTAAAAACATTTGAATATGGATCGAATCAAGGAACATGAATCAATATCCAATCAGGAAATTTCAATAAATATTCCATTTTCATACAATGAAATTTCAATAAATATTTCATTGTATGAAAATGGAACGATATAGGATCTTTACGAACAATATACTATTTTTATGAAATAGTAAATGATCTCCTTATGCTCCGTCTCACCCATTTTGAACAAACCTTTTACTTTTTTCCCGAGGATATTTTTTTGATCGGGATCAAACAATTACGCAATAGATCAATCTATGGATCCCATACCTCATTCTATCACTCGTACTTTGTCTAGATTTCGGACAGAACTGACAAGTGAATCAGGTTCGTTAGCAATTCACGAATTGGAAGTGTCCGAATATAAAGCATCAGCTTCCCTACGATATCTCGCATGTTTAGTAGTAATGCCTTGGGTAATTCCTATTTCATTACGGAAAGGTTTGGAGCCTTGGGTTACAAATTGGTGGAATACGGTTAAATCTCAGAAAATTTTTGATTATCTCCAGGAACAAAATGCTCTGGGAAGATTTGAGAAAATAGAAGAACTATTCTTGTTAGAAAGAATGGTGGAAGATTCTTTGGGAACACATTCACAATCTCTTCGTATAGAGATTCACAAAGAAACGATCCAATTGGTCGAAATGTACAATGAAGATTGTATCCAGATAATATCACATTTATTAACAAATCTAATAGGTTTTGCTTTTATAAGTGCTTATATCATTCTGGGTAAGAATAAACTCGCTATTTTCAATTCTTGGATCCAAGAATTCTTCTATAGTCTGAGCGATACAATGAAAGCTTTTCTAATTCTTTTAGCAACCGATCTATGTATTGGGTTTCATTCACCCCATGGTTGGGAACTTATTATCGATTCGATCTCCGAAAGTTATGGATTTGCCCATAATGAACGAATCATATCTGGTCTTGTTTCAACTTTTCCAGTCATCTTAGATACGATTTTTAAATATTGGATCTTCCGTCGTTTCAATCGTATATCTCCTTCACTTGTAGTAATTTATCATTCGATGAATGAATAAAGAATAGGTAGGTTTTTTTCTCCGACCGAAACAATTGAAACAGAATAATAAAGTGTTTTCCGTGTTCAGGAATTAGCTATTCCTCCCCTTCATTCTTCTCCTGGTGCGAGACTTCCGATTTCTTCTTTTTAGGTTTGGTTGAATCAATATAGTAGCAGAATTTTTGACAGGTAACTATGATAGCTACCTACTCTCACCCCAAAAATGATTTGGAACCAATAATTGAACCATGCAAAATAGAAATACTTATGAATGGGCGAAAAAGATGACTCGGTTAATTTCCGTCCTGGTCATGATACATATCATAACTCGGACATCCATTTCGAATGCATATCCCATTTTTGCACAGCAGGGTTATGAAAATCCCCGAGAAGCCACTGGACGTATTGTATGTGCCAATTGTCACTTGGCAAAAAAACCTGTGGATATTGAGGTTCCACAGTCCGTGCTTCCCAATACCGTATTTGAAGCAGTTGTTAAGATCCCCTATGATATGCAGATGAAACAAGTTCTTGCTAATGGCAAGAAAGGGGCTTTAAATGTAGGAGCTGTTCTAATTTTACCCGAGGGCTTTGAATTAGCCCCTCCGGATCGTATTTCCCCTGAGATTAGACAAAAGACGGGTAATCTTTATTTTCAGAACTATCGTCCCAATAAAAAAAACATTATTGTAATAGGTCCTGTTCCCGGTCAAAAATATAGTGAACTTGTGTTCCCCATCCTTTCACCAGATCCTTCTACTGATAAAGAAGCTCACTTCCTGAAATATCCCATATATGTGGGTGGCAATAGAGGAAGAGGACAAATTTATCCCGACGGGAGTAAGAGCAACAATACGGTCTATAGTGCTTCAGCAACAGGAAGAGTGAGCAAAATTTTACGTAAAGAAAAGGGTGGATATGAGATAACTATCGATAATACATCAGACGGTGGGCAAGTGGTTGACATTGTACCTCCAGGACCGGAGCTTCTTATTTCAGAAGGCGAATTGATCAAGGTCGATCAGCCATTAACGAATAACCCTAATTTGGGTGGATTTGGTCAAGGAGATGCAGAGATAGTACTTCAAGATCCATTACGTGTTAAAGGTCTTTTATTATTCTTAGCATCTGTCATTCTGGCACAGATATTTTTGGTCCTTAAGAAGAAACAATTTGAGAAAGTTCAATTGGCCGAGATGAATCTTTAGGTCCATAGATTTTTGAACATGAAGTTTACTTATTGATTCAAAAATGAATACCCCTTCGGAGCCTTTTATCCTTCTTCTCCCTTATATATTCTTGAGAAAATGTTCATTTAGATATATCTAAATTGGAATAAAATTGAAATAGGGAGTGACTCCATAAGCACTGGAACAGATCAACTTGTTGAACGATCCCCGATATGCTATATCGTGTACTATATACATGCCATTCCCTCCTTTCCTTGTCCAAACGATCCGGAAAATAGAGATAGATCGTAGGGAGGAGAGATGAGGAGAATAACTAAGCAATCTTGGAGAAGATTCCTATTTTCTCTGATCCCATTCTCCTATTTCATTATTCGAAGAACTAATTGGGTTTCCGATCTTGTCCTATTCGTCAATTCCTTCGTAATTTGAAGATTATTTTGTACGTTATACTGAAAATTCCTAAAGAAGGAAGAGCAGACAAGTAAGGGGCAATATCACTCATAAAAAAAACCTATAAAACTTTTGATAGGGTTTGTTCCTAATGAGAGAAAATGAATAAAAGGTGTTTTTCCTCCTCTTTTATTTTGTAAGCCAAAAAAATAGAAGAAAAGATTCTATATGCACATTTATATTCTCATAGTTCGGGTTTTTACAAAAACTTCGCATAATCTTCCATCAGAGAAATGAGCAAATATTTAGTACTTAATATTCTCCGTTTTTCTGTTGTTCCTTCGACATATATTGAAATTTGATCGATCCAAATTTTTCTTCCGATCATATAGCGGAAGAATAGATTGACTCATCACTTGACTGAAAGACATTGAATGAAGTAAATGACAGAGTCATTTTATTTGTACGAATCTTCTCTTCTAATTCAGATTAATATAGAAAGAATCTCAAAAAGAGATTTCGATAAGGCCTTACCCTTCTTTGAAGGGTAAGGCCTTATCGATTTTTCACTTTCGCATGTATACTATTTCCCACAGTAAGTGCATTTCCCCTACTATAGGGATGACCCTAATCCGGAATATGAACCATAGAAAAAGACACCCAGTAGACCAATCACGATAATACCAGTTACAGTACCTATCAACCAAAGAGGGATCCTTCCAGTGGTATCGGCCATTTCTCTTACTCCCTTTCACATTTTCTTAAGTGGTCATACTCGAGACATAAACAGTCATAGCATAGATAATTATGCGTATTGGATCTCTTCGAATGGAGTGAGAATATTATCATTGTTCCTAATTGAAAAAATAATTGGAGAATGGAACAGCAAGTACAAAAATTAGTAGCAACCCCCAGTAGAGACTGGTACGATTCAATTCAACATTTTGGTCGTTCGGGTTCGGTTGTGTCATATCTACATACTTCCTCTTCCTTTAGTATAGAGTTTATCGTTGGATGAACTGCATTGCCGATATTGATCCCAAGAAAAAAACTGTAGGGATAGCTAGCCCGTGAACGGCCAACCATCTAACTGTAAAAATTGGATAAGTTCTATCTATAGTCATTAGTGCCTCCTAAAAAGATCTAGTAAATTCATCGAGTTGCTCTAACGGATCGAAACGGCCAGTTACTAATGGAACCTCTTGTCGACTTTCTGTGAAATACTCATTTGGCCGGGGGCTCCCGAACACATCATAAGCCAAACCCGTGCTGACAAATAACCAACCTGCAATGAATAGAGAAGGTATGGTAATGCTATGAATAACCCAGTATCTAATACTAGTAATAATGTCAGCAAAGGAGCGTTCTCCCGTATTCCCAGACATGCTCAGCTCCATATATTATTGTAAAGTCAGTCAAGGGGGAATTGATCCCATGAAAGATAGAGATAAGGAAATGGAAAACTACTGATATCTTCTCCAATCCTTGTTCGATTGTCAATGTTATACCAAGGGTATCTTTAAAGTCTACTGGACCAGTATAGCTAGCTTTCTTCTGACACAGCAATACAATTTTGATGAGTATCGAGAAGGAACGGGATAGAATGATTCTGTTCCTGCCAGCAGTTATTCTATCTCTGTTTGGTCGACTAAATCCCAACAGAAAGAAGAAAGAGAATATTGCATGTTCCGAGGTCCGTCCGGGCGTAAGGAACCCCAACTCCCTCAATCGATGTTGTAACAATAGCATAGACCGTGGAAATTTTCGATTGGAATTAGCTTCTGCATACGGCTTTAGAACCGAAAAAGAGGATGAGTGCCGCGCTTGCAAAGGATATCAATCACTATCAATAAAACTCATCCAGAATATTATTCTTTTATATTCTTCCTTTTTCATTTCGACATGACATTATGCCCGTGTAGATGAACCCAGTAATTCAAATTGCACGGGGATCATTGGTGCTACGCAGATGTATGTTGCTTTTCCAATAGTATCCGGCACAGATGGAGTTATGCCACAGACTTATTATATAGTACCTTGTATTAACGAGTAGGTGTTACTTATTAGATAAAACCAAGTGGATAGTGCAATAGAACCTAGTCAATTTTAGGTATGTGAAATTACAAGTTACTCTTTGCAATAGGTGGAATTTCTGTAATATCGGGCTCTACTCGCTCTAATAATGAATATTGAAAAAACCTAATCCGTCTAGAGGGTCGAATGATTGGATCAATAAGATCGAGAAATGAAAGGACAAACTGGATATTCATATTCTTTCTTACACCTAAACGTGAAATTCACAAAACTTTGGCTATGTCTGTGGAGAGTTCCGGTCCAGTCTCTGGACCGATAGCTCTACTGGTAAAAAGATAATACCAGGTGATCCAATCGTACTGATTGAGAATTCATTCACCCTGTAAGAAGATTACATTCGACAATTTGTGAAGGGGTTTGCGGCGGGTGCTATTCATTAGTTGCTCGATGAATGTGGGGATTTCTAGGATAATGAAGAGATTTCTACTATAGATCTCCTCTCATCCATGTTCATTCATACATATCCTATAGTAGATATAGGATCCTGAATTGGTACGAATTGGGACAATTGATCTTTTGTATTCTGATCTCAAGGTTACGAAAATAAAAATTTAGGTAATTGTCTCATGAAGATATGTATAAACCATATTTCATTCAGTCCTTCCACGCCTACTATAATTAGTTATTTCGGTTTATTATTGGCTTCTATCATTTTCACCCTAGTCCTATTCATTAGTTCGAGCAAGATACAACTTATTCAAAATGAAGGAAGGGGAAACCCTCTCAGTTCACTATTTCAATTTCAATAATTTTGTTTATTCCCTCTATATAAATTTCTGATCATTGAGATTCATAGCAAATTAAGGGTACTATCCAGTATAGCTATTATCCCTACTTATTCCGTTGAATAGAAATGATTGAGGCTTTGCCATCCGGAATTGTGTTAGGTCTAATTCCTATAACTTTGGCCGGATTATTCGTAACTGCATATTCACAATACCGACGTGGTGATCAACTGGATATTTGATCCTGGAATATCCTCCAATTTCATTGGCCTCCTACTTTTCCTGGGAGGTCAGATTCCATTGCTCGTTCCAGTTGGAATGAATTATCGATAATTTTGAGGGTTGGATTTGATAGGAACAGAATCACGCTCTGTAGGATTTGAACCTACGGCATCAGGTTTTGGAGACCTACGTTCTACCGAACTGAACTAAGAGCGCTTTCTTTAATATTCGGAGATGAAGGAAAAATACCTTTTGTTGATACTCTTAGAGCAAAACACTTTCGCATCTGATACGATTCAATTATTTTATGTTCCCGTCGAATCGATATCAAATGATCTTTCGTTCCTTTCTTTCCATAGAAAAGAAGGGAAAGGTAGGGATGACAGGATTTGAACCTGCGACATTTTGTACCCAAAACAAACACGCTACCAAGCTGCGCTACATCCCTTCTAATCATTAGACAATGTTATTTTCATTTTATTTTATAGAATTAGAAATATGTTTCCCACATTTTTCCACCTTCATTTATCTTCGGTCTCGTGAGTGAAAAGACTTTATACATGTAGGGTCTATTATCTAGAATATCACTATTCATTATGGTGATGAAACATCTTTTTCCCTTTTCTATAAATAGGACCACAGCCCGGATCACATTATATATATTCATCAGTTCCGAGTTTTATCTAGGATTCATAACTATTGATATGGTTGAATCACTTACACATTATGATCAATAAGGAGAATTTACAATGCAAGATCTAAAGACCTATCTTTCCACAGCGCCTGTGTTAGCTATTTTATGCGTCAGTTTTTTAGCCGGCCTATTGATAGAAATCAATCGTTTTTTTCCAGATGCTCTTTTTCTTTCCTTTTTTTAATTTTTTCCTCCCCTTAAAGCCAAGGGAAAAAAGATTGTGCTAGATTGACTTCTCCTACCTCTTGGAGAAATTAGTGCATTCAGCCCCAAAAAGGATCTAAGTTTAGGACTGGAAGGGGGTAGAATTCAAGTAGAAATATCGATCTAAAGATTCTTTCCACATTCAATTTTGTAAGTAAAACTGAAAACTCACTCCTGATCAATCATTTTTTTACTTTCAAATGTTTCACCGTAGGATCTCCGGCTATCAACTTCTATCCCTTTTTCCCTTTTTCTTTTTGAGGTCGAAAAGCAAAACCCAATATTCTAAGTTTATGGCCAAGAGCGGAGATATAAGAGTAACAATTACTTTGGAGTGCACTAGTTGTACCCAAGATAGTGTTTATAAAAGATTCCCGGGGATTTCTAGATATACGACTCGGAAAAATCGACGCAATACACCTATTCGATTGGAATCAAATAAATTTTGTCCCTATTGTTACAAGCATACCATTCATGGAGAGATAAAAAAAAGAGATTAAACGTACTACTCCTACCCATGGATAGGAATAAATCACAGATATAAAAAGAAATGGTATTTCAACAAGATCTTTAATGGAACAATATTTTAAAAAGATTTGGAATAAATAGTATTCAAAAGGTTCATGAAACAAACTATGGATAAACCCAAGCGATCTTTTCGTAGACATTTGAAACCAATTCGCAGACGTTTGAAACCAATTCGTAGACATTTGAAACCAATTCGTAGACATTTGTCACCTATTAGGTCGGGAGATCGGATCGATTATAAAAATATGAGCCTAATTAGTCGATTTATTAGTGAGCAAGGAAAAATATTATCCGGCCGAGTGAATAGATTAACTTCAAAACAACAACGTCTAATGACTAACGCTATTAAACGAGCTCGTATTCTATCTTTGTTACCTTTTCTTTATAATGAAAACTAATTTGATCCATGGGAAATAAGCCTACTCCTTAATCAAATCGGAGCTGGAATATCTGTTCGATAAAGATGCAGATCTTGAGTCTATTGTTGAAAAAGTCAACAGGATTTCATTTTTGGAAAAGAATTGGATTGAATTCTTTTCGTTCATTTCCAATCCAATATGAAAAAACTTTTCAATATTTCGACCTTCCCGGAGGGAATTCTCCGGGAGAATCTGTTCTATCCATTCCATCTTTACCTATTTATTTCATCTATACCTAACCTATTTCATCATACGATAAGTTGTTCAAGATGGTGGAAAAGCAATTACTATCTAATATAGCTATTTGTGCAAGTGTTTTACGATTTGGAAGCAACTGCCTCTTGTACAAATATTGGATGAATCTATTATAAGAAACCCCATTGGCACGAGCTGCTGCATTGATCCGAGTAATCCACAAACGACGAAGATCTCTCTTGCGTTTACCTCTATCTCGGTGGGCGGAAACTAAGGCTCTAGCTTTCCGTTGGTTAGCAGTTCGAAAAAGTTTCGAATGGGCCCCTCGAGAGCCTGATACAAATGCAAGAATTTTTTTCCGACGTTTTCGAGCTATATATCCACGTTTCACTCTGGTCATTGAAGTTTACTCTCATGAATCGCTAATATTTTTCTCGGTTAGTCATTTGTTTTGTTTGGTCCATTGAGAATAACACTGATTCTTCTTATTTAGAAAATAAAAGTTCCAATGGCTTTTGCTACTGCAACCTTCCCAACCATAATTCCCTTTGGATAGGCATCTTCCTGGTAGGCAAGGACTGGGACCTTGTACTGAGAATGGGAAAAAATCATGGGTTTCATCGTTTCTATGGTTCTTTCTCCAACGGTAAGGTCCTCTCTATACGCCGGAGCCTTTTATTCATTTCCGAAATATGAGATGAGTATGTTATCGGTAACTTGTATGGTTTACCATCTCCAGCTCTACTCTTGAATCATTAAGTAATAAATACTCTCATTACAAGATCTATTAATACAGTAACGACATGTAATTCTGGGGTTGGCCAGGTAGCTGACCCTGTTGTTCCGTTCTCGCGGCAATATGAGCATAAACTTTATGCTTCTTCAATTTGCATGATTTCCCCGCTCAATGGATTGATGACCATTCGCTACCAATGAGGAATTGCTTTTCATCCCACATCAAGGTGATTGGATTTGCACCAATGGAAACCATAAATTTCATCCCCGGTAAGGTTAGATGATGGATCTTGATTACAGCGGGAAAATTCTTCTGTTATTCCGTTGTAAGAATTTCCCAGTCTGTTTAAGTTTCTGATCCAAACGAGTCGCACATACACCCTAGCACATACTCCTCTACGCTGAGGACATCCTCGAAGAGCAGGAGATTTTTTTCTATTCTCTATTGGCTGTCTTGCATTTCTAATAAGTTGTTGAATAGTGGGCATTCTAGCTGTATTGTATGCGGAATCAACTGGTTCGGATTGATCCTAACCATACCATATCAGGTGATTATGAAATGAATCACTTTCCCCCCCTTTTTTTTGAAAAGGAACAAAGAGATCACAGTTTACAGTTTATTATAAAACTAAATGAAAAAGAGGATCTTCCGCTATGAGATCAACCTTCCGCTACGACATCAACAATGCCATAAGCTTGGGCTTCTGTTGCTGACATAAAAACATCTCTGTTCAGGTCCCGTTGAATGACCTCTCCGGGGTGGCCCGTTCTTTCTATATAACATTTGGTTATGTAATCGCGAAGCATCGTTACGTGTTTCGATTCGTTATGAAAATCTGCAGCCGATCCGTCATAATAGGAACTAGCAGGTTGGTGGATCATAACCCTAGCGTGAGGTAATGCTATACGTTTAGGCATTTCTCCCCCGATTAGGATGAAAGATCCCATTGAAGCAGCTACCCCCATGCATATTGTATGTACATCTGGTACTATTGCTTGCATCATATCGAAAAGACCTACCCCTGGTATTACTGATCCACCGGGACAGTTGATAAATGAGAAAATATCTTTATTTGCATCTTCTGCACTCAAATATACCATGAGACCCATGAGTTGATTTGCAATCTCGTGATTGATATCCTGAGCCAAAAAAAGTAATCTCTCTCGATAAAGTCGGTTGTATAAGTCGACCCAAGTTGCATCTTCATCTCCAGGGGCTCGGAAAGGCACTTTTGGAACACCAACGGGCATTTTTTTTAATGGAAAGAAGTGAAGCACTATACTCTAATATGGGAACGTAAAGTATATGAAGTTGTGTAACATATGAACTCTGGATGGATGGTATAGGGGAGGTTTTGAACCTATCTGGAAATAGAGCTTTAGATGGATCAAAGATCCATGTAAAAGATCCTTCCATTATTCGAGTTGATAATGTAACGAATCACACTTTTACCGCTAAACTATACCCGCCACGATCCGATTGTAACATACGGATCGATCTTTTGTCCAACCAACCCATTTATCTTTTTTTTAGTCTTTTCCGGATAACTTCGATCAGAGAACGATAAGCCCCATTCACTATTAAAATGATTAAAATTATCAAGCATGAAACATTTTGTATAATTTGAGTCCATAAAGTTTTTTTTATCGTAACTGGGCCGATGGATCACAAATAGAGATTCCGAAAATTGCTTTAGAGTTGTTTTAGTTGCAATAAGGAATTTCTGAAGGGACTCCATTTTATCGATAGGCAAGTTTATTGAAAAAAAACTTGAGGAAACCAAGAATTCTGGTCATACTATTGACAACTTCCCGATAACTTTCATATTATAAAGAATAGATTGGTGGCCCCTATCGTCTAGTGGATCAGGACATCTCTCTTTCAAGGAGGCAACGGGGATTCAACTTCCCCTGGGGGTACCATGATCCATTCGTTAGGTATCCTAAATAATTTTCAATTACTGTCTTGTTCCTGGGTCGATGCCCGAGTGGTTAATGAGGACGGACTGTAAATCCGTTGGCAATATGCCTACGCTGGTTCAAATCCAGCTCGACCCAACCAATATCATCAATACCAATCTATCGGTATGGTTATATTCATGCTAATCATGAATGAAAAGATAATTGGTTATTGAACCCCGGCATCGATATCTATTCATATCGTAGATGCCCGATTCCGTATGAATCGATACATTTCAAAAATGAAAGAGAAGATTAATATATTTAATCGACCTAGCACTCGCATAATCTATATGACCTATCTAGCACCTATCATGGAATAAATATTATCCAATAGTAGGTGAACTGTACTGTATTGGGATTGTAGCTCAATTGGTTAGAGTACCGCCCTGTCAAGACGGAAGTTGCGGGTTCGAGTCCCGTCAGTCCCGATCCATTAGATACATTCACCAGATCGATAATTCAGTTTGGAAAAAGACCCTTCTTTCGAGGATAAAATATAATAATCATATTTTATCTACAAGAAATATTCTTCCCTCACCGAAGAATAAAATTTATCTATCAAAAACATAGGAAGATCAATAGATTTTAGGGTGACACAGAGGTAGTCCTTCTAAGTCAGAATCCCACAGAGATCCCTATAGATAATTCCCAATGATTTTTAGGAGATCTTCCTTCTGTTCTTCCCCAGGAATATTGTTACTATTTCATGCTAATACTTCTTTTTCATGATCGATAGCCAGTGGATTTCTAGACACTCTATTTTATTTCCAAGAATGATCATGTCAGGATCTGGACGGACTAGTCCTTATCATTCCAGGGTCATGGGTGGGCCTCTGGATAAATTCGATATGGGATACTTCTATATCATCACCGAAGCGGGATAGATTCACAATTCCATCTAAATCGTGGAGATCCAAGCAAAATATCTCTCATGTCTGACGAACGTCTTCTGGAGGAGCATAAGGTTCTTATTCGTACGAATCCTATTCTGTCGAAATTATACCAGACATGTGTTGATCGGAACGTTTTCTGATGCACGTAAGTTTTTACTACTAGTCTTATCAAAAGTGATCGTATTAGGTTATACTATTTCCATCGAAGAATTCATTCAATCCATTAGTTAGATTCCGTTACTCGAACCAATTCTATCAATGAAATACATCTATTTCATTGATCTTGAAAGAAAGATTCATTCATCTCTATGAGATCAAAATGAGATCAAAATGAGATCAAATCTCGAGCTATTTTTGAACAAAGTTAAAATAAGGAGATCATGGAAGTAAATACCCTTGCATTTATTGCTGTTCTACTGTTCCTTGCAGTTCCTACTGCTTTTCTACTTATCCCTTACGTCAAAACGGCCAGTGCAAGCAGTGGAAGCAATTGATTTTGATGAAAATCAATTGATTGCTGATCACTAGATAGATCTTTATGATCCAGATCATAAGTATAAAATAGGTTATGAGATCTTTTATATTACAACAATACAGGGTAGGGTGGATCTATTGTATTACAACAATACAGGGTAGGGATTGCTTTTAATTTTTTTTTTTTTTGAAAAGAAAAAAAGTAGTACAAAAGAATATCTAACCTTTTCTTTTGTACTACTTCTTCTTTTACACCCATATATGGATAAATATATCTTAATGGTACTTATCCATATACGGTAAATGTAGGATGAAGGACCTCGTACCATAAAATAGCGGAGCTGATCACATCACCTTCTTCCTGCTCCTGGAAAAATAGACCCAATGCAGACAGACTTAATTCTGAACGTACTTGCGGATTCTTTAGGATCAAAGTTGAACATATTTTTTCGGTACGAACATCTATATCTAGCACTTTAAATGGTATATGAAAAAGCAAAGGAATCTATGACTTATGTCCCATATTTTTCCGAGAACGGAATTCATATCAGATCCGATCAATTCGGAACCATCCGATAAAACAGGGACTCTTTCTATTCCTACTAAAAAAGAGAAGAGAGATCGTTCTTCAGTGGAAGAAATGAGATTATCGACTCATTCTAGAAAAAAACTAATGAATTCAAACCTGTTGAAGAAAATAAGATTTTTCATAGGAAAATGATAATGATAAGGGATTACGTACATCCCTTACGGGGATAAAGAGGAAATAATTCCATGTAGAGTGTTTCAATTTGGAACGAAGATTCAATATTACTGGATCCTTATGGAACAGAATATATTACCATGCATGATATGGAAGGAACGCAATAATTGATTCTTAAGCATTACCATTATAGCCCACTTCTCCCCCATACTACGAGTGAAAGGGAAAATGTAAAAACTACCATTAAAGCAGCCCAAGTTATACCGACTATATCCATACGGATCATGTTTTCTAAAAAATAATGATTTCATCATCGAGATGATAAGGGAACTATTAACCATAGTGCAAAGTTGAAGTTGAAATGAATGGTCCACCTTTGCATTCTGAACGTTACTGACGTTCGAGCTGATATGAGAGATCAATAAATCCATTTGTTCATTGACCAACAAGTTACTATAACTAACTCGAGGGTCGTACATTCACGACGGAATCGGGATCAAATGTACGTAACTCACTATCTATATTGATAATATGTACCAATATGTCTCCAGAGGTTCTGTAATGGAAATACAGACTTTTCCTTCCATTTACTTACCTCAACAAGGCGACACCCGGATTCGAACTGGGGATGGAGGATTTGCAGTCCTCTGCCTTACCGCTTGGCTATGTCGCCGAGATATGGGAATCCCATGGACAGATCGAATCATTTGTCCTTTCAAGTCATTCGTCCGTCCTTTAAGTATAGTATGAGATGTATGCTAAAGTCAACCATAAAGGAAATGGATCTAATTTGTTCTCCGTCTTTCTTTCGATCTGACTATTTTCATTAGGAAATTTTCTAAGTGAGATTAACATTTAAGAATGGTTTGATTCATTCGTTCATAGCTCCATTTCACGTGGTTGGAAGAAAGTATCAAAGTACCTCTTCCTTATCCTTTTTTTTTCAAATTGGAAGTATATCTGGATACGGGTAGAATTTCATGGGATATAGTGAAGACTTAATATACATCCGAATCTTTTTTGTCGGATTGATCCATATAGATCAATCGGGAATAATTGAATATATTTTTCTACAGATGGGAAACTTCCAATGCGATTAGATGAAAATGAGGGAGCGTTTACAATCCCTGAATTTGGTAAGATACAATTTGAAGGATTTTGTCGTTTTATCGATCAGGGCTTGATGGAAGAACTTCATGATTTTCCAAAAATTGAGGATATAGATAAAGAAATTGAATTCAGGCTTTTTGGTAATGAATATGAATTAGCAGAACCTTTCATCAAAGAGAGAGATGCTGTATATCAGTCCCTTACATATTACTCTGAATTATATGTACCAGCAAGATCGATTCGGAGGAATAGTAGGAAGATACAGAAACAAACTGTATTTCTCGGAAATATTCCTTTAATGAATTCCCATGGAACATTTGTAGTAAATGGGATTTACAGAGTCGTGGTTAATCAAATATTAATAAGTCCTGGTATTTATTACCGTTCAGAATTAGACCATAATAGAATTCATTATATATATACTGGCACTCTGATTTCAGATTGGGGAAGAAGATCGAAATTAGAGATCGATGTGAGAGAAAGGATATGGGCTCGTGTAAGCAGAAAACAAAAAATATCTATTCCAGTTCTATTATCAGGTATGGGTTTAAATCTCGAAGAGATTCTGGACAATACTCGCTATCCCGAAAGATTTTTATTTTTATTGAAGAAGGAGAGGGGGGAGCGGGAGGAATATCTATGGTCGAGGGAAAAAGCCATTCTGGAGTTTTATAAAAAACTCCACTGTATAAGTGGCGATTTGGCATTTTCCGAGTCTCTATGTAAAGAATTGCAAGAAAAATTTTTCCGAAAAAGATGTGAATTGGGAAAGATTGGTCGACGAAATCTGAACCAAAAACTGAACCTTGATATACCTGAGAACGAGATTTTTTCATTACCACAAGATGTATTGGCTGCTGTGGATTACCTTATCGGGGTGAAATTTGGAATGGGTACACTCGATGATATAGATCACCTCAGAAATCGACGGATTCGTTCTGTAGCAGATTTATTACAGAATCAATTTAGATTAGCTCTAGGTCGTTTAGAAGATGCAGTTAAAAGAACTATACACAGAGCAACCAAGCGCAGATCAACTCCTCAGAACTTGGTCACTTCAACTCTATTAAAAAACACTTTTCAAGATTTTTTTGGTTCACACCCCTTATCCCAATTTTTGGATCAAACTAATCCATTGACGGAAATAGCTCATGGGCGAAAATTGAGCCATTTAGGCCCTGGGGGCTTAACAGGGCGAACTGCTAGTTTTCGGACACGGGATATTCATCCCAGTTATTATGGGCGTATTTGTCCAATCGATACGTCCGAAGGAATGAATGCTGGACTTGTTGCATCATTATCTATTCATGCAAAGATTGGTGATTGTGGTTCTTTACAAAGTCCATTCTATAAGATCTCCGAGAGATCGAGAGAAGAACATATGGTTTATCTACTACCGGGAGAAGATGAGGATGAATACTATCGGATAGCTACGGGAAATTCTTTGGCGTTAAATCAAGGAATTCAAGAGGAACAAACTACTCCAGCTCGATACCGACAAGAATTTATAGTTATTGCATGGGAACAAATCCATTTCAGAAGTATTTTTCCTTTCCAATATTTTTCCGTTGGAGTTTCCCTTATTCCTTTTCTCGAACATAATGATGCGAATCGCGCTCTAATGGGTTCTAATATGCAGCGTCAAGCAGTTCCACTTTTTCGACCCGAGAAGTGCATTGCCGGAACTGGGTTGGAAGGTCAAGCAGCTCTAGATTCAGGAAGTGTAGCTATAGCTACACAAGAGGGAAGGATCGAGTATATCGATGCTGTAAATATAACTTCATCGGTTAATGGAGACACTGTACGAACAGAATCGGTTATATATCAACGTTCTAATACCAATACTTGTACGCATCAAAAACCTCAAATTCGTCAAGGGGAATGTGTAAAGAAGGGACAAATTCTGGCGGATGGTGCGACTACGGTAGGGGGAGAACTATCTTTGGGAAAAAACGTTTTAGTAGCTTATATGCCATGGGAAGGATACAATTTCGAAGACGCAATACTCATTAGTGAACGTCTGGTATATGAAGATATTTATACCTCTTTCCATATCGTAAGATACAGGATTGAAATCTGTATGACGAGCCAGGGTCCTGAAAGAATCACTAGAGAAATACCTCATTTAGATGCTCATTCACTTCGTCATTTGGACGAAAATGGTCTTGTAATGCTAGGATCTTGGATAGAAACAGGTGATGTTTTGGTAGGTAAATTAACGCCTCAAACAATAGAAGAATCATTATGTACCCCAGAAGGAAGATTATTACAAACCATATTTGGTATTGAGGTATCCACTGCGAGAGAAAATTGTCTCAGAGCACCTATAGGTGGAAGGGGTCGAGTTATCGACGTGAGATGGATCAATAGAGTAGATGATTCCGGTGATAATGCGGAAACAGTCCACGTATATATATCACAAAAACGTAAGATACAAGTGGGTGATAAAGTAGCTGGAAGGCATGGTAATAAAGGTATTATTTCAATAGTTTTGCCCAGACAAGATATGCCCTATTTGCAAAATGGAATACCAGTTGATATGGTATTGAATCCATTAGGGGTACCTTCACGAATGAATGTAGGACAGATCTTTGAATGTTTGCCCGGTTTAGCAGGAAACCCGATGAACAAACATTATAGAATAACCCCTTTTGACGAAAAATACGAGCGAGAAGCTTCGAGAAAACTAGTGTTTCCTGAACTTTACAAAGCTAGTGAGCAAACAGCTAATCCATGGGTATTCGAACCAGATCATCCTGGAAAACATAGATTAATTGATGGAAGAACAGGAGATGTTTTTGAACAACCTGTTACAATAGGAAAAGCTTATATGTCGAAATTGAGTCATCAAGTTGATGAGAAAATACATGCACGTTCGAGTGGACCTTATGCACGGGTTACACAACAACCTCTTAGAGGAAAATCCAAACGAGGGGGGCAACGAATAGGAGAAATGGAAGTTTGGGCTCTAGAAGGTTTTGGTGTTGCTTATATTTTACAAGAGATGCTTACTCTCAAATCTGACCATATTAGAACTCGTAATGAAGTACTTGGTGCCATTATCACTGGAGGGCCAATACCTAAACCTGACACTGCTCCAGAATCTTTCCGATTGCTCATTCGAGAATTACGATCTTTAGCTCTAGAATTGAATCATGCTATTATATCTGAGAAAAACTTTCAGATAGATAGAGAGAAAGTTTGATCACAATAAATTGAGATTTTTTATGATTGACCAGAATAAACATCAACAACTTCGAATTGGATTAGCTTCTCCCGAACAGATTTGTGCTTGGTCCGAAAAAATTTTACCTAATGGTGAGATAGTTGGACAGGTGACTAAACCTTATACTCTACATTATGAAACTAATAAACCAGAAAGAGATGGATCGTTTTGTGAAAGAATCTTTGGACCTATCAAAAGTAGAGTTTGTTCTTGTGGAAATTCTCCAGGGATTGGAAATGAGAAGATAGATGCAAAATTTTGCACACAATGTGGAGTTGAATTCGTTGATTCTCGAATTCGAAGATATCAAATGGGATACATTAAACTGGCATGTCCGGTGGTTCACGTATGGTATTTGAAACGCCTTCCCAGTTATATTGCGAATCTATTAGCTAAAACTCGGAAAGAATTAGAAGGTCCAGTATACTGCGATGTGTGACTTGATCACAAGTTCCGATCATACAGATCCGTAATCAGGAACTGTCATCCTATTAAATCTCATTGGGATGCCTTTAGCTCTGACATGACCCTCCAGAGGAGTAGCATGAAGCTCAGAATTATAAGCATCTTTTCAAGATGCTGAGAAAGAGGAATTAGTCCAGGGTTTAGATATTCTGTATCAAATTGCTCATTGAACTTCGTGAAAACACTTCTTTCAGATAATGGAATTTGAAATTCATTCTCTTTTATTTGGGTTAGCCTGAATAGAGGTATTCCGGACCGAAGATATGGCTATAGGAGTCTATTCATCGCACATATGCTTCGATCAATAGTATTGTAACCATCGAAGTAAAGCAAAGCAAGCAGGAACCTAAAGGATCAAATGGAACGAGATAAAGACAAGTAAATCCCTAATTGAAGGTCTTTCAAGAAGAAAAGGATTGTTCGAAAGGGAGGAGACTGCTCAATAATTCCATATCTATGTTGTAGAATCATAACATAAAGGAATACTCAACTCAATTTCACTTGGAACTTGAGCAGAGAGTAGCGATCTCTCTTCAGAGCGAAAAAGAGTTTTTTGCATCTTTTTTTTTTAGTTACTTGAGCCGGATGAGAGGAAACTTTCACGTCCGATCCTGAAGGGGGGGGAAATCTTAGAATAACCTATCCAAATCTTTTTCTTGCTAGGCCCATAGCTAACAAACCAACTTTATTGAGATCACGGGGTACATTCGATTATGAGATTCAATCCTGGAGAGAGATTATTCCTCATTACCTCTCTGCTCGTCCTTATTACCTCTTTCCTCGGGGTTCTGGAACATTTAAAGAGAGAGAAATAGCTACTGGGGGAGATGCTATCGGGAAACAACTAATGGGTCTGGATCTGCAAATGATTATAGATCGTTCACATATGGAATGGAAGAACTTGGTGGAATTGAAATGGAATAGATTGGAAGAGAACCAAGAATATACTGTGGATAGAAGGGAGGATGAAAAAATTAGAAGAAGAAAGGATTTTCTGGTTGGACGCATGAAATTGGCTAAACATTTTCTCCGAACAAATATAGAACCAAAATGGATGGTCTTATGCCTATTACCAGTTCTTCCTCCCGAACCGAGGCCAATCGTTCAATTAGGTGAAGGTGGACTTATTACCTCGTCAGATCTAAATGAACTTTATCGAAGAGTTATCAATCGGAATAATACTCTTACAAATTTATTAACAAGAAGTGGATCTGAGTCATTTGTTATTTATCAAACAAAATTGGTCCAGGAAGCCGTAGATGCACTTCTCGATAATGGTATCTGCAGACGACCAATTAGAGACAGTCATAATAGGCCTTATAAATCGTTCTCAGATGTGATCGAAGGCAAAGAGGGAAGATTTCGTGAAAATTTACTAGGCAAACGAGTTGATTATTCAGGTCGTTCCGTTATTGTGGTGGGTCCCTTTCTATCATTGTACCAATGTGGATTACCCTCAGAAATAGCAATAGAGCTTTTTCAAGCATTTTTAATTCGTAGTCTCATCGGACGACATATTGCTCCCAACCTAAGAGCTGCTAAAAGTATGATTCGAGATAAGGGACCCATTGTATGGGAAGTACTTCAAGAGGTTATGCAAGGACATCCCATATTGTTGAATCGAGCACCTACCTTACACAAATTGGGAATACAAGCGTTTCAACCTATTTTAGTAGAAGGACGTGCCATTCGTTTACATCCATCGGTTTGTGGGGGATTTAATGCAGACTTCGACGGAGATCAGATGGCTGTCCATGTACCTTTATCTCTGGAAGCTAGAGCAGAAGCTCGTTTACTCATGTTTTCTGAGACAAATCTTTTGTCTCCAGCTATCGGGGATCCTATTTCTATACCGACTCAGGATATGCTTCTTGGACTTTATATATCAACGGTCCAAAATAGTCAAGGTATTTATGGGAATAGGTACCATCCGTATCACTCGGAAAATAAACGCTTTTCTTGTAAGAAACCTTCCTTTTATAGTTATGATGATGTGCTCAGAGCTTACCGACAGAAACGAATTGACTTATACAGCCCCTTATGGCTCCGGTGGGGGGAAGTGGATTTACGTATCATTACCTCAGTAAACCAAGAAGCCCCTATCGAAGTTCAATACGAATCTTTGGGTACTTTCCACGAAATCCATGAACATTATCGAATAAGAAAAGGTAGAATGGGAGAAATCCTTAATATATACATTCGAACAACTGTTGGTCGTACTCGTTTCAATCGAGAAATGGAAGAAGCCATACAAGGGTTTGCCTGTTCTGAACACCCAAATAAATCACTACCAGCTCTCAGGATCTAATGTTATTGATCTTATGATTTTTTCATTAGTGCAGATATAGAGATCGAGGAAGCCTTCGAATAACCGGCTTGAACCCATTGCTTAATCCTGCTCATGAAAATATGGAGATTTTTCCTTATGAAGGAACGAACTAGATTGCTCTTTGATAATTTGCCCTTTTATAATAAAGTGATGGATAAAACTGCCATTAAAAAGCTTATTAGCAGATTAATAGATCACTTCGGAATGACATATACATCACATATCTTGGATCAACTCAAGACTTCAGGTTTTCAACAAGCTACTGATACAGCTATTTCATTAGGAATTGATGATCTTTTAACAGCGCCTTCCAAAGGATGGCTCGTCCAAGATGCGGAGCAACAAGGTTATGTTTCGGAGAAACAGAATCATTATGGGAATGTACATGCAGTGGAAAAATTACGTCAATCGATTGAGATATGGTATGCTACCAGTGAATATTTGAGAAAAGAAATGAATCCGAATTTTAGCATGACTGATCCTTTAAATCCAGTACATGTGATGTCCTTCTCAGGAGCTAGGGGAAGTACATCTCAGGTTCACCAATTAGTAGGTATGAGAGGATTAATGTCAGATCCTCAAGGACAAATCATCGATCTACCCATTCGACGGAATTTACGCGAAGGGCTCTCTTTAACGGAATATATTATTTCCTGTTATGGGGCTCGTAAAGGAGTTGTGGATACTGCTGTACGAACAGCAGATGCTGGATACCTCACACGTAGACTCGTTGAAGTAGTTCAACACATTGTAGTACGTAGAACAGATTGTGGCACTATCCAAGGTATTTTCGTAAGTCCCATTCGAGGTCGAGAGAGGGACAGAAATGAAATTGTTGTACGAACACAAATACTGATTGGCCGTGTGCTAGCAGACGATGTATATATAAATAGGAGATGCATTGCCACGCGCAATCAGGATATTGGAGTTGGACTTGCCAATCAATTAATAAACCTTCGAACACAACCAATATATATACGAACCCCCTTTACTTGCAAGAGTATATCTCGGATTTGTCAATTATGTTATGGTCGGAGTACTACTCACAGTCACTTGATTGAATTAGGAGAAGCAGTAGGTATTATTGCGGGACAATCCATTGGAGAACCAGGAACTCAACTAACACTAAGGACTTTTCATACCGGGGGGGTATTTACTGGTGATATTGCAGAACATATACRAGCCCCTTTCAATGGAAAGATTGAATTCAATGAAAATTTGGTTTATCCCACACGTACACGTAATGGACATCCTGCTTATCTATGTCATAATAACTTATCCATTACTATTGATGGTCAGGATCAAGTACAGAACTTAACCATTCCGCCACAAAGTTTGCTTTTGGTTCAGAATGATCAATATGTGGAATCGGAACAGCTTATTGCCGAGGTTCGTGCTAGAACATCTTCCTTCAAGGAAAAAGTTCGCAAAAATATATATTCTGACTTAGAAGGAGAAATGCACTGGAGTACCAATGTGTGTCATGCACCTGAATATGTACAGGGTAATGTTCATCCTATACTCAGGACGGGTTATCTATGGATATTATCGGGAGGTATATATGGATCCCGTGTAGTACCCTTTCCATTTCATAAGTATCAGGATCAAGTATATGTTCAACCTTTTGTTGCCAAACATCAATCACTTTCCGATTCTTACGTGGATCAAGTGGAACATAGATCAGGTGACTCAAATTGCTATGAGAAGGAAGAACAAATCTTCAGTTATTCAGAAACTGAAACTGATCGGACCATATCCAACGAGCATCGAGACTCTATTTATGTCTTTTCCCCTAATAATTACAATATTAAAGGGAAAAAGCAAATGAATCGATTCATCGTCTCGTTGCAGTGTGATAAAGAATGGGAAAAAAGAATAATACCTTGTCCTGATGCGATTCTTAGAATACCCAAAAGTGGTATTCTACAGAGAAATTCCATTTTTGGATATTCTAACGTAGAACATGGAATACCTGATGGGTCGAATATGACAACACCCTTTTCCCTAGATTTATCGAGGGAAGGGGACAACTTGCAGATTAAAATGAGCTATTCTATTTCGTATGAAGATGGTGAACGAATCCAAGTAAGTATTCCATTGGTGCGAACTTGTCTAGGATTTGATTGGGAACAAATAGATTCTATAGAATCTGAGGCTTATGTTTCTCTTATTTCAGTAAGAACAAATAAGATCGTTAACAATATGGTTCAAATTAGCTTGATGAAATACCCCCCTTTTTTCATGGGGAGAAGGGACAATAAAACAAGTTCAAATTTGATGTTCCATAACAATTTGGACCACACTAATCTTTTCTCTTCCAATGGGGCGAGTCAATTAATTAGTAAGCATCAAGGCACTATTTGTTCATTATCTAATGGGAAAGAAGACAGTGGATCTTTTATGGTTCTATCACCATCCGACTATTTTCGAATCGTTCTATTCAATGATTCTAAATGTTATGATACGGGAAATCAATCAAATAGAAAGGATCCTATGAGAAAAATCATTGAATTTTCAGGTCTCTTGGGTAATTTACATAGTATAACCAACCGTTTTCCATCCTCCCATTTTCTAACTTATAAAAAAGTATTATCAAAGAAACATTCCATTTTCCACAATTCTTTCAATACTTTCCAAGTACCTAAATATTATTTCATGGACGAAAATATGATAATTTATCATTTCGATCCGTGCAGGAACATCATTTCCAATCTATTGGGTCCAAATTGGTGCTCTTCCTCATCCGAATCCGAATTCTGCGAAAAAACATTTCCAGTAGTTAGTCTTGGACAATTGATTCCTGAAAGTGTATGGATATCCGAGGATGAACCACTCCCCGAATCTGGTCAAATTATAGCAGTTGATGAGGAATCTTTAGTCATTAGATCAGCTAAACCTTATTTGGCTACTCGAAAAGCGACTGTCCATAGTCATTATGGAGAAATTCTTGACAAAGGAGATACATTGATAACATTGATATATGAAAGGTTCAAATCCAGTGATATAATTCAAGGTCTTCCTAAAGTTGAACAATTGTCAGAAGCCCGTTTGAATAATTCAATATCGATGAATCTGAAAGAAAGTTTTGAAAATTGGACCGGAGATATGACAAGATTTCTTGGAAGTCTTTGGGGGTTATTCATAAGCGCTAGGATAACTATGGAACAAAGTCAGATTCATTTGGTCAATCAGATTCAAAAAGTTTACCGATCCCAAGGGGTACGAATTGGTGATAAGCATATAGAGATTATTGTACGCCAAATGACATCGAAAGTCTTAATTTCAGAAGATGGAACGGCTAATGTTTTTTCACCGGGGGAACTCATTGGATTATCACGAGCACAGAGAATGGATCGTGCTCTGGAAGAGGCAATCTACTATCAAACCATGTTATTAGGAATAACAAGGGCATCTCTGAATACTCAAAGTTTTATATCCGAAGCGAGTTTCCAAGAAACTGCTCGGGTCTTAGCTAAAGCTGCTCTACAAGGTCGTATCGATTGGTTGAAAGGCTTGAAGGAAAATGTTATTCTCGGGGGGATGATACCTGCCGGTACTGGGCAACATATTCACCGTTCAGGGAAACGAAACGGAATAGATCCAAGAATAGGGAATAGGAATCTATTTAGCAACAAAGTGAAGGACATTTTATTTCATCATGACAAAGTAGATTTTTTTTCCTTTCAAGGCAATTCTCACAAATATCACAAGATATTAAAACAGCAATTAAAATAGTCTTGAGAAATAGTCTTGAGAAATAGATTTCTTGTTATGTTCATGAATATCTCTTCTATAATAGGAAGAATATCAAATATTCTATGAGTGAGAACGTTTCTATCACGTACTAGACAGACAGGCAATCTTTGAGATGTAATTGATTCCGTTGGAATAATTAGATATTACGATACATTTTATTTCGCTATTTTGGGGAGGAAAGCGAACGATAATGAGCAAAAGATATTGGAACATTGATTTGGAAGAGATGATGGAAGCAAGAGTTCATTTAGGGCATAAAACTAGGAAATGGAACCCTAAGATGGCACCTTACATTTTTACAGAGCGTAAAGATACTCATATTATAAATCTGGCTAAAACTGCTCGTTCTTTATCAGAAGCTTGTGATTTGCTGTTTGATATAGCACGTAGAGGAAGAAAACAATTCCTGATAGTCGGTACGAAATATCAAGCAACTGATTTAGTAGCATCAGCTGCTACAGAAGGTCGATGTCATTATGTAAATAGAAAATGGCTTGGTGGTATGTTAACTAATTGGTCTACTACAGAGACGAGACTTCAGAAGTTCAAGGATTTAAAAAAAGAACAAGATACGGGACGATTCAATCAACTTCCAAAAAAAGAAGCAGCTATGCTCAAGAGACAATTAGACCAATTGCAGAAATATCTAGGTGGGATTAGATATATGACAAGCTTACCCGATATTGCTATAATTACCAATCAACGAGAAGAATCCATTGCTCTTGGGGAATGTAGAACTTTGGGTATTCCGACAATTTGCTTGGTTGATACAGATTGTGATCCAGATCTCGTGGATATCCCAATTCCAGCCAATGATGATGGTATAGCTTCAATCCAATTGATCCTGAACAGATTAACGTCAGCAATTTGCGAAGGAAGGGAATTAAGGTCATTAATAGAAAGTAATAAAAAAAAAATAAAAAAAAGGGGGGGGGAGGACCTGACCTGAGGATTTACTGAGTTGGCTGCTATTCCACCCAAGATCTCGTAAGAGGGAATTTCATTTATTGCTTTGGTTGGCTGTTCCAAATTGAAAAATATTCTTAATGGAATACCCTTTTTATTATCTCGTGACATCAAAAATTCTGATGAGAGTGAAATAATTGAGGAATCTCTCATTTGACAAAAATAATTTATTTTCTTCTTCAAGTTCATCTTTACAAGGGGGTAATATGGATATGGATATCGTACGATCTCCTATTAGCACACTGAATCATATCTATGAGATATCCGGTGTGGAGGTGGGTCAACATTTTTATTGGCAAATAGGGGGGTTTCAAGTTCATGGACAGGTACTTATAACTTCTTGGGTTGTAATTGCTGTCTTATTAGGTTCAGCTACCATAGCTGTTCGAGATCCACAAACCATTCCTACCGGTGGTCAAAATTTTGTTGAATATATTCTCGAATTTTTTCGGGACTTGACCAGAACTCAGATTGGGGAGGAAGAATATGGTCCCTGGGTTCCCTTTATTGGAACTATGTTTCTATTTATCTTTGTTTCTAACTGGTCAGGTGCTCTTCTTCCTTGGGGAATTCTAAAATTACCTCAGGGGGAATTAGCCGCACCTACAAATGATATTAATACTACGGTTGCTCTAGCTTTACTTACGTCAGTAGCATATTTCTATGCAGGTCTTACAAAGAAGGGGTTAGGTTATTTTGGTAAATATATTCAACCAACCCCAATACTTTTACCAATTAACATCTTAGAAGATTTTACAAAACCTTTATCACTTAGTTTTCGACTTTTTGGAAATATATTAGCTGACGAATTGGTAGTTGCTGTTCTTGTTTCTCCGGTACCTTTAATAGTTCCTATACCTGTAATGTTCCTGGGATTATTTACGAGCGGTATTCAAGCTCTGATCTTTGCAACTCTAGCTGCAGCTTATATAGGTGAATCCATGGAGGGTCATCATTAAATCACTGTCCAATCAGACAGAAGATTTTCTAAGTATCGTACCAACGCATGACTTGATATGTATGGTAGAAGCAAATCAGATTTCTTAGTAAAAAGAGCTTGGTAACAAGATTTAAGATCAGTTAACTACTTCTGTCCATTAGATCTCCAGATAGAGTGGATCCGATTGGTCCATTTGTATAGAAATATGATAATAGGATCGAACAGGTTCACTAATCGGAGTTGTTTGAGTAAAGAATGTACCGGCGTAGAACGATGAAATTTTTGTTCCCATTAAGGGGAGGATTTTTTCGAACGTGTTTACTTTGTATATAGTTCGTTTCATATATTAATCCATTTATATTGATTATAAGCCTTATAGATTATAAGGATTAATATCACATCTATAGATGTGATATATAATGACTTATAGGCTCTTACGCAGTCTATTCTCTCTCCGTGATAAGAATTCATATGTCCAATAAAATGGAATCTTTATTTTGAATATTATGAAGAATAAATCTTTTTATGATGAAATATTTGCATAAGGGATACCCTATTCGTTGATATTATCACTTTGATATCATCAATAAATATTTTTGTTCTTAGTTGTTCGGAAGAAATCGTTCCATAATTTTACCATTGGTGAACACTCAATAGATGAAACTGTCGTATTATCAACTATTTCCCAACCTTAGTAAGAGGAGATTACCATGGATCCCTTAATTTCTGCTGCTTCCGTTATTGCTGCTGGATTATCTGTAGGGCTTGCTTCCATTGGACCTGGCGTTGGCCAGGGCACTGCTGCGGGCCAAGCTGTAGAAGGTATTGCGAGACAACCAGAAGCAGAAGGTAAAATACGAGGTACCTTACTGCTAAGTTTAGCTTTTATGGAAGCTTTAACTATTTATGGACTAGTCGTGGCCCTAGCGCTTCTATTTGCGAATCCCTTTGTTTAATCCTGAAAAAAAGATCCCTACACCTCGTCATTACATTAGTATTTCTCCAATAATTTACTTGTTCAACTGCAGGAGAGGCTGATCTGAATAATTAGCAAATGAATTATTCTTCCTATAACTATACTTCGGTCGGAAAGATTCATGACGCGTGCGGCAGGGAAGGGAGTGGATAGGGCAAGCAAATTCTTTTTATCCTTATAAAAGACCTGGGACTAAGTTAAGTATCCCAAATATTATTATCCAGAACTAGATAGGATCAAATAAGAAAATAACAAAATTCTGTAGAACATATCCTTATCTATGAGGGGAGAGCGTATGAAAAATGTAATTGATCCTTTCATTTCCTTGATTTATTGGCCTTCCGCTGGGGGTTTCGGATCAAATACCAATATTTTAGAAACAAATATAATAAATTCAAGTGTGGTGCTTAGTGTACTGATCTATTTTGGAAAGGGAGTGTGTGCGAGTTGTATATTCGAATAATATGGCTGGGCCCAACCAGCTGCACTTTGGAGATATAAAAGTGCATAATCTCAACGAATTACTTCCGAATGGGGAATAGCGAAGAACTATAGCATTTCGTAATTGATTGGGAAATGAACTCTTAGTTTATAACAACCAATGAGGGAGGACCACTAGAATGGTTAAAGCTGAACTGTTTGAAGTCTAAGCACAACTAACTGGGTATTCTTTCCACCGCTGTGTCAAGATGAGATGGATTCAAAGGCATAGTTGGAGATTGATCCGATATATAACATTCATATCAATGGAATAATTTTATCTATTTACTGAAAAATAGTCCCAATCTCCCATCCAATTTTAGTTCCAATGCTGAACTGACGACCTAAACAGAAGGGAATTTATTCGATAGAACAAAAAAGAGAAGGCACAAATTAATTGATTGAATGGAACGATTCAATTTTCATGAGGGAAGAAGAGGAGAGAAAAGGGGAAACAAAAACAACACAAAACTTTCTTGATAATTGCAAATCCCTTTTGCTGGAAGAGCCCTTCGGAGATCTCGGTCTTTTATAAATTGATTCTAATCTTCCGTAAACGGAACGGAAAGGGCAAGCTTGGTGTGAAGGGAACGTATATGTTCCTGGGGAATAAAAAAGAACTGAGCAGGAGAGCCGAATGAATCGAAAGATTCGTGTTCGGTTTGGGAAGAGATTATGAATTCGTGAAATTTGTGAATAGATAATCTACTTTCATTAAGTAATCTATTAGATAACCGTAAACAGAAAATATTGGAGACTATTCGGAATTCGGAAGAACTATGTAAAGGAGCTATCGATCAGCTCGAGAAAGCTCGGGCTTGCTTAAGGAACGTGGAAATGATAGCGGACGAAATCCAGGTAAAAGGAAACTCCCAAATAGAACGAGAGAAAGAGGATCTCCTCAATACTGCTTCTGAGAATTTGGAACAATTAGAGGATCCCAAGAATGAGACGATTTACTCCGAACAGCAAAGAGCATTTGACCAGATCCGACAACAAGTTTCTCGCCAAGCTTTACGAAGAGCTATAGGAACTTTGAATAGTCGTTTGAATACTGAGTTACATTTACGTACGATCGATCACAATATTGGCCTGCTTAGAACCATGATGAACACAAATGATTAGTTGTTATAGGTCCTATTTCTCAATAGATAATTAAAAAGGTTAAGGACCTATTTCTGAACAGATAATGAATAAGTGCTAATGGGAAGTATTAGACTCGACGAAATTAGTAGTATTATACGGAAACAGATCGAACAATATAACAACGAAGTAAGAGTTGGTAATCTTGGCACCGTACTTCAAGTAGGAGATGGCATTGCTCGTATTCATGGTCTTGATGAAGTAATGGCAGGGGAATTAGTGGAATTTGGAGATGGTACAGTAGGCATTGCCCTAAATTTGGGATCGGATAATGTTGGAGCTGTATTAATGGGCGATGGCTTGATGATACAAGAAGGTAGTTCCGTGAGAGCAACAGGAAAAATTGCTCAGATACCAGTAAGTGATGCGTATTTGGGTCGTGTTGTAAATGCTCTAGCCCAACCCATTGATGGTAAGGGTAAAATTTCAGCTTCCGAATTTCGACTGATTGAATCTCCCGCTCCAGGTATTATATCAAGACGTTCCGTATATGAACCCCTTCAAACGGGGCTTATTGCTATTGATTCTATGATTCCTATAGGACGTGGTCAGCGAGAATTAATTATTGGGGACAGACAGACCGGCAAGACAGCAGTAGCTACAGATACTATTCTTAATCAAAAGAGTCAAAATGTAATCTGTGTCTATGTAGCAATTGGTCAAAGAGCTTCTTCCGTGGCTCAGGTAGTTAATACATTCCGAGAACGTGGCGCAATGGCATATACCATTGTGGTAGCGGAAACTGCGGATTCTCCCGCTACATTACAATATCTCGCCCCTTATACAGGAGCAACTTTGGCTGAATACTTCATGTATAAAAAACAACACACATCAATCATTTATGATGATCTCTCCAAACAGGCACAAGCTTATCGACAAATGTCTCTTCTATTAAGAAGACCACCTGGCCGAGAAGCTTATCCGGGAGATGTTTTTTATTTGCATTCCCGTCTCTTGGAAAGAGCAGCTAAATTAAGTTCCCAGTTAGGTGAGGGGAGTGTTACTGCTCTACCAATAGTTGAGACTCAAGCTGGAGATGTTTCAGCTTATATTCCCACTAATGTAATTTCCATTACCGATGGACAAATATTTTCATCGGCCGATCTATTCAATGCCGGGATCCGACCTGCTATTAATGTGGGTATTTCCGTCTCTAGAGTAGGATCTGCGGCTCAGATAAAAGCTATGAAAAAGGTAGCTGGAAAGTTGAAATTAGAGTTAGCTCAATTTGCAGAGTTGGAAGCTTTTGCACAATTTGCTTCCGATCTTGATAAAGCTACTCAAGATCAATTGGCGAGGGGTCAACGATTACGTGAGTTGCTCAAACAATCTCAGTCGGCTCCTTTGAAAGTAGAAGAACAAATAGCTACTATTTATACCGGAACAAACGGATACCTGGATATATTCGAAATAGCACAGGTGAGAAAATTTCTCCTTGGGTTACGCTTTTATTTGATAAAAAATAAACCTCAGTTCGGAGAAATTATACGTTCTACTGGTACATTTACAGAAGAAGCGAAAGCCCTTCTGGAAGAGGCTCTTAAGGAACATACTGAACTTTTTTTACTTCAAGAAAAAAAATGAATATTTGATCATTTGGTGGAATTATTCAGAACAGTAAAAAGAACTAAAGAATTTGTTCCATTCCAATCCAATACATTGCACAACAATTTAGAACAATTGAAGAGTATTACGTCCAATAGGATTTGAACCTATACCGAAGGTTTAGAAGACCTCTGTCCTATCCATTAGACGATGGACGCTCTTTTTTTTTTCTCTTCCCCCCTTTTTTTTTCTCTTCCCCTTTTTTTTATTTGAATTCCCTTTGGCATACATTGTCCCGATCTACCTTTTTATTCACACTGAGGTTATAGGATAGGAAAAGAATGGAATCTATTTCGCATTAATTGATTTCGAGTGAATCGTGAAATTACGTTATATACTTAATCACTTTATATCTACCTATTCTATATCTATCTAGATAGATATAGAATAGGTAGATATCTGTTAGCGGGTAGCGGGAATCGAACCCGCATCGTTAGCTTGGAAGGCTAGGGGTTATAGTCGACATTGATTATTCAATGTCTCTAATTCAGAACCGAACATGAGAATTTCATGTCATTCGGCTCCTTCATGGGAGATAGAGAGCGGTATGAGGGAAGAAGCGGAGTATTTATATCAAATCTTTTTGAAAGTAATTGAAAATTCCTTTCTTTCTCCTCTTTTTTTTTCTAATAAAACCCTAAATTCTTATCGTACCCATGGCATCTACGTCAGTTTATTCTCTTTTTTTAGTGAAGGGCCCAAAATCGTAGAATACTTACTCACTTTCTAGATGATCCTGATAGAAAGATCAATTTGAAAAGTTTCAAATAATCACAAATCTTTCTAGTTACTTCGTTCCCTATTTCTACTGATTCTGATCCCTAGGAGAACAAATTCCACCGAGCTCGAACGAAATGCCGATAACCCAAGTAAACAAAAGTCATAGTTCTATAGCTATTCGGCTTCAACCTGGGGTCCTTTCATCCATAAGTTGAAGGTTTAGTCACGATGAAAAAAGATCTTCCCCATAGATCTGTAATTTATCTAACCTTTCAAACATTCTGTGTCGCTATCTTGGAACCAAAAATGTGTTTATCTTTCTTTCATCATTTCAGACCCAGATTACGAGAAGGTATGCTATTCCTGGGTATTCATAGGGAAGGTTTTGAACCTATCTGGAAATAGAGCTTTAGATGGATCAAAGATCCATGTAAAAGATCCTTCAACTATTCGAGTTGATAATGTAACGAATCACACTTTTACCACTAAACTATACCCGCCACGATCTGATTGTAACATATGGATCGATCTTTTGTCCAACAAATAGGAAGATGAGGAGTTATCAATCAACCTCTATTGAAAGTTTCTATCAATCATTACCTCGTTTTCATCATTACAATGAGCCATCTCCGGAGATGGCTCATTGTAATTATAGATTACCTTTGCGAATTGCTGATAAAACAATAACTAAAGGGCCCGATACAACCATCAGAGTCAGAACAGTGAGCTGCGCAATAACTTCTAGATCCATTTGGTTTTCTTTCACCCTCCATTGACTGAATGTATGAATAAAATGTTGTCGGGATCAATCACTTTTCTTCTATTTTGTCTTCTTCGGACTCCTACCCATTGGTGTAGTTTCGATCAGGAACCTATGGCGTTGAGCAACTGATATATTTACAATAATACATAAAATAGATAGAGAACCCTAAATAGATAGAGAACCCTTCAATATCTAGATAATAAAATTGGAGGAGATAAATAAATGGACTAATCCATGTAACGCATTTAATCAAACTGATTGGGGAGGGAATGAAGATATGGCAATAGAATTCCAATTTTTGATAGCTTCTTTTCTTGCTTTTACAGCAGTTTTTCTAGGTATCAAATTAGGTCAAGCACTGTATGACTGATTTTTTCTGCTTTTCTTGGCCTGGCCATCGGCCAGGCCAAGAAAAGCAGAAAAAATCAGTCATACAGAACTATTTTTAACGAAATGAACAATATGATTGACTGGATTGTTCTTTATCCAACTGAATAATTGCAATATTCATTATATTGCCGATACAATCTGTACATACTATGGTATACACCTTTACTCCACCATTCATTTTGTTATACATGTTGTTATACATGAACTCTTCCATCTTGGAGAGATGGCTGAGCGGACCAAAGCGGCGGATTGCTAATCCGTAGTACGGATCATCCGTACCGAGGGTTCGAATCCCTCTCTCTCCGTTCGTCCACTATTGATCCTGAAAACGAATAACCCCGAATCTTTCTACGGAACGGAAAAGACCTATTAACCTAGATACTTTTTTCACTATTCTTTACGTCCGGGATTACGTCCTGGATCGTTCGATAGAAATCCAAAGATAAAAAGAGAAATGAAAAATACCACTACTGCGTAAACGAACAGCTTAAGAGTAAGCATTACGTAATCTCCGGAATCCTGATTATAAGTACAACAGAATAGATCATCAATCTTTGTACCATATATGGATACTTGAATACCAAACAATAGTATTATTGTTACAAATCACGAAATTATTTCTCCGAATCACGTGTGAAAATAAATTTGAAAGAAGATATAATTTTTATCTTTGTTTTCAAAATGGTCTTTTTTCCCTCTTATTTTTTTGGATCAACCAGATATTTATTGAATATTTATGAAAATAAGTCATTGGTGATCGTATCAATACGTGACCCAATAGCCCGATCCGAAGTGAGCGGTGGGATCGGAAGGAATTGATGAAGGTGAGTGGAAAAGTTTTTATCCGGGAGCAGATAAGGTATCTGAATCTGGTATCGTCGGGTGGAGCAAGGATAGAACTTCTGTCACAAAAAAATGGAAAGAGTTATACAAAAATTGGATCAATGACAGCGACCCAAAAACTTGAAAAAGAAAAAAGGGGATACTTTTTATCGAAAACTTACAGCAGCTTGCCAAACAAAGGCTAAGAGAAAAGAGAGAACAGGAATAATTGGCATTACATCGACAATTGGATCAGAAATCGCATAAGCCTCAGGTAATTTTCCAAAAAAGGGATTATTTGAATGAATAAAGGCATCATCTAGAAAAATATTGAACATAACTGGCATTTTTATTCTCCAATAAAAATTAGGGGGGTAAAGCCATAAAAGTCTTTGATTGATCGAATCGATCGAAGCTCTTCGGCAAGTTTGACCGGACTTGGGGTTGGAAGGGATGATTCTTTCATACATACAACATTTTACCCAATCTAATAGAAAATGATCAATGAATGGATATTCTTGTCCCTTTTTCTGTTTCTCCTATTATGTCCAATTCCATCAATAACCTATTTTGTTGAAATATCCACAAAAATTTTTTCCCAATTGAGATCTGATCTAATGAATCTTGGATACTAATGGGTTGACAAAAAATTTGATATAAGTATTCATTAGCATATGAATAGGGAAATAGGATGGGAATGGGGCGTGGCCAAGCGGTAAGGCAGCAGGTTTTGATCCTGTTATTCGGAGGTTCGAATCCTTCCGTCCCAGACTTATTTCATTGGTTCCTGTTTTCCCTTCCTTCGCTCTTCCCTTTTTTCTTTCGTAAAAGATCCAATGGAACTTTTCCTTTTTATCATAATTTAACCATACTTATCAGAAGGGAAGAATGTGAAATAGGGAAGAGATCAAGGGATATATCTGTGGTGCAAGATGGGAATACGGATCAATTTGAGATAAGGTTCAATTTATGAAATTAGCCCATTGGATGTATGCTGGTCCTGCTCATATTGGAACTCTACGAGTAGCTAGTTCATTCAAAAACGTCCATGCCATTATGCATGCTCCTCTAGGAGATGATTATTTTAATGTAATGCGTTCTATGTTAGAACGGGAAAGAAATTTTACTCCTGCAACTGCTAGTATAGTAGATCGTCACGTACTAGCACGTGGATCTCGAAAAAGAGTTGTGGATCATATTATTCGAAAAGATAAGGAGGAAGGTCCCGATCTGATAATATTAACACCTACATGTACCTCTAGTATCTTGCAAGAGGATTTAAAAAACTTTGTGGATAGAGCATCCATAATCTCCGATTGCAACGTCATTTTTGCGGATGTGGATCATTATCAAGTGAATGAAATTCAGGCAGCGGATAGAACTTTGGAACAGGTAGTTCGATATTATTTGGAGAAGTCCCATACATTGGATCAATTCGTAACAGATGCACCTTCTGTAAATATAATTGGGATTCTTACTCTGGGTTTTCATAATCGACATGATTGTCGTGAGTTGAGACGTTTATTAAAAGATCTGGACATCAGAATTAATCAAATAATTCCTGAAGGAGGATCTGTAGAGGATCCGAAAAATTTACCGAAAGCTCGGTTCAATTTAATTCCTTATCGTGAAGTGGGCTTAATGACAGCGATGTATTTGAATAAGGAATTTGGAATGCCTTATGTATCTACAACTCCTATGGGAGCTGTAGATATGGCCGAGTGCATCCGACAGATAAAGAAATCTCTTGAGACCTTGGCGGCTCCTATTTTATCGAGCAAAAGGGTTGATTACGAATCCTATATCGATGGACAAACTCGATTCGTTTCCCAAGCTGCTTGGTTCTCAAGATCTATCGATTGTCAGAATTTTACGGGGAAAGAAACAGTCGTTTTTGGTGATGCAACTCATGCTGCTTCAATCACTAAGATACTTGCTAGAGAGATGGGAATTCGTGTGAGTTGTACAGGTACTTATTGTAAACATGATGCAGAATGGTTCAAAGAGCAAATTAAAGATTTTTGTGATGAGATAATCATCACAGATGATCATGCTGAAGTAGGAGATATTATCTCTCGCGTGGAACCCTCTGCAATATTTGGTACTCAAATGGAACGTCATATTGGTAAACGTCTTGAAATTCCCTGTGGAGTTATTTCCGCCCCAGCTCATATCCAAAATTTTTCCTTGGGATATCGACCCTTCCTGGGTTACGAAGGTACTAATCAAATAGCTGATCTAGTTTATAACTCATTCGCTCTGGGTATGGAGGATCATCTTCTAGATATTTTTTGTGGTCATGATACGAAGGAAATAATGACTAAATCCTTATCCACGGATATTAGTCCAATTTGGGATCCTGAAAGTCGGCAAGAATTGGGTAAAATCCCCCGTTTTGTAAGGGACAAAGTAAAAAGAAATACAGAAAAATTTGCACGACGAAAGGGCATTTTGAACGTTACTGTCGAGGTAATGCACGCAGCTAAAGAAGCATTAAGTTAAGTACCTAATAAATATAAATTAATTGATTACATTGAGTGTATTCTATACAAAAAGAGTGGATCCGATTCGATACCTATTCCTATCATATCATTTGAGTTAATGACTATTCATAATCACGTCTCGAATCATGATTCGAGATCACTCATCTCGATCATGATTCGAGATCAGGGAGGAATCTTAAAAACATCGTCTGAAACGATGCGGTAGTTTACATAATGGGTTTCGTGGATATGGATTATGACATCATTTCATATTCGGATCAAATGCCCTTGGCTCAACATTATTCTTATTTTATTATATACTCTCCAAGTAAATCTCGTTTCCACGTGATTCCATACAAAGATGACGAATATTTGAATCGTTCTATTGTTACAAATAAGCCTAGGATTTTCTATCGATGCGTCTAACATCTCGTCCCAATATAGCGCCAATCCAACAATTAATTTATCTCTTATTCTGGATTGACAATAGTGTATTGTGTCGATATAATTCGTCCATTCACAATAGAAATAGATATCTTAGGTTCATCGTTTATCAGTGATTCTATCCAATCATGATAATTCTGTCGATGGATCATTTATTCATAACCTAGATTACTTTATTCTGGAATGGTGGATCGAAACTCTACATATTCCGATATGAACTGACGAGTGAATTATTTGGTCATTCACGTAGGTTTTTGATCCCTCCCGTTCGTCAATTAGATTGGTAGGATTTACTGGTTCATATTGAGTAACCTCGCATTCCACTTCGATCGTATATATCCTCAATATCTATTCGCAATATGGGTTGCTAACTCAATGGTAGAGTACTCGGCTTTTAAGTGCGACTAAGATCTTTTACACATTTGAATGAAGTAGAAAACTCGTCGATACCATCGGTAAAGTTCGGAAGACTACGACTGATCCTCGAAGTATAATGAACGGAAAAAAAAGCATGTCGTTCCAACATATGATCTTTATTATACCTGATATTATTTCTCGGATACCTGATTGTATTCGATCAGGACCGGATCTGATTTAAGGAATCAAATGGGTGGGAAATGTCTATTATATACCTAGATGGATGTATAATATGCTCATCCTTTCGGATCAAATGTGATAATTGTGAATAGGATTGAATCAATTCGCGGTTAAGTCGAATGAGTCAATGGAGAAAGCTATATGACTTGAATCATAAGTAGACCCAGAGAAACGAGCTTCTGTTCCTCGTTCCAATTAAGCGAGCGAGGAATTCCCTTTACTGATCAGAAGTTAAGAGCAGTTTAGTACCCGATATCGGGAGGTTTTCCCTGAGTAGATCAGGGATTTATACACTCACAATGAGTCCTAAATACTCGAGTACAGATGTGTAAGATAAATAGTGTACTGACCAGGTTTATTAATTCCATGAGTCAGGAGAGCGATTGGTTGCCAGGATAAAAGATTTTCGTTCTTCCTCATGACGAATGAGATCCTTGGGTAGTAAATCTATAGAAGATAGAATATTGATATCCGGATATATCTCTTTTTTCCTATCTTGTTCCGACTAGATCGCACCATGTATTTTATCAGAAATGAAGAGGTTATTCTCATGAACGAGGGCCATAGCTGAGGGTTTAAAATGGATGAGTTCCATAGATGCGGAAAGGAAGATAGCTTTTGGCAACAATGCTTTTTATATCCACTCTTTTTTCAGGAAGATCTTTACGCAATTTCTCATGATCATTATTTGGATGTATCAAGTTCCTCCAGACCGATGGAACATTTAAGTTCCAATGATCAATTAAGTTTCCTAACTGTAAAACGTTTGATTGGTCAAATACGTCAACAAAATCATTCAATTGTTTTATTCGTGAATTGCGATCCAAATCCATTAGCTGATCGCAAGAAGAGTTTCTATTCTGAATCGGTACTAGAAGCACTTACATTGGTCCTGGAAGTTCCGTTCTCTATATGGTCAAAATATTCTGTGGAAGGGATGAATGAATCGAAGAGTTTCCGGTCGATCCATTCAATATTTCCCTTCTTAGAGGATAAATTCCCGCATTCAAATTCTATATTAGATGCACGAATACCCTATTCTATTCATCCGGAAATTTTGGTTCGAACCTTTCGTCGCTGGATCCGAGATGCTCCCTCCTTGCACCCATTACGATCTGTTCTCTATGAATATAGAAATAGTCCAGATAATTTACAAAGATCAATTATTGTCGTCCCAAGAGTAAATACGAGATTCTTCCTGTTCCTGTGGAATTATTATGTCTGTGAATGCGAATCCATTTTATTTTCCCGTCTTAAACGATCCTCTCATTCACGATCGTTGTCTCATGGATCTTTCCCTCAGCGAACTCATTTTCATCGAAAGATAAAACATATTATCATATTTTCTCGTCGAAATTCACTGAAAAGTATCTGGTCGTTGAAGGATCCTAAAATTCACTATGTTAGATATGGCGAAAGACCTATTATAGCTATAAAGGGTGCTCATCTCCTAGTTAAAAAATGTAGATATTATCTTCTAATTTTTCGGCAATTTTATTTCCATCTTTGGTCCGAACCGTATAGGGTCTGTTCTCATCAATTATCCAAGAATTGTTCTTCTTCTCCAGGTTATTTTTTGAGGGTTCGGATGAACCCTATTTTGGTCAGAACCAAAATGCTCGATGAGTTATTCATCGCCGATCTTATTACCGATGAAATTGATCCAATAGTTCCGATTGTACCAATAATTGGATTATTGGCTACAGAAAAATTCTGTGACATATCAGGGCGGCCAATTAGTAAATTGTCTTGGACCAGTCTAACAGATGATGATATCCTCGATCGATTCGATCAAATTTGGAGAAATCTTTTTCATTACTACAGTGGATCCTTTGATCGAGATGGTTTATATCGTATAAAGTATATACTTTCATTATCATGTGCTAAAACTTTAGCCTGTAAACATAAAAGTACGATACGTGTAGTTCGGAAGGAATTAGGTCCAGAACTCTTTAAAAAATCGTTTTCAAAAGAACGAGAATTTTATTCTCTGCGCTTTTCATCAAAAGCGGCGGCCCGTTCGCAGAGAGAACGAATTTGGCATTCAGATATTCCCCAGATAAATCCCCTAGCTAATTCCTGGCAAAAGATACAGGATCTGAAAATAGAAAACTTATTTGACCAATGAAATGCTCTTTGAGTAATTGCCTCGATTCAGAATCATTTTTATTTTTCTATCCGAGAACTAAAATGATTAGGAAATAGATACATTACATGGGGAAAGCCGTGTGCAATGAGAATTGCAAGCACGGTTTGGGGAGAGATTTTTCGCTCTTACTGATACTGAAGGAGCAGATCATCCACTCCATCCGACGAGCTCCGGGTTCGAGTCCCGGGCAACCCGGATCAAATTTCTGATAGGTACCTCTGTGCACTTATTCTGGTTCTGGATCTAATCAAGTTTTTTAAATATTTGTTTCTATTCACAGGGAACGAACTATTGCACTACGGGTTCTCCAGAAAGGTGATAAATAAGTGATATTCCACTCATATCAAATTATTAAGAATTTGGTTCCATAATTGCGTTGCACTTCGTTATAGCGAAAAAAAAAAAATACTTATTCGATCCTATCTGTTCTCATTCCAATTGATCTTCCATTTCTGGAACCATCAATAAATAATTTGATGGAGTATCTAACCACAGATAGATCTATAGAGTGTGGAATATATCTAAAAAAGATAGAGTCTATCTAAAATACCTCTATATTCTATCCATATAGTATAGATCAGTATCTATCCCGTTGGGATAGATATTGAAATTCCATCCCAGATATTGGTTGACATTGATACATGGATCATATTATACTGTAAAATAACAAGCCTTATGCTTGGGAGCCTCTGATGATTTTATAAACGAAGTTCTGACCATGACCGCAATTATAGAAAGACGCGAAAGCGCAAATTTATGGAGTCGCTTCTGCGACTGGATCACTAGCACTGAAAACCGTCTTTACATTGGATGGTTCGGCGTCTTGATGATCCCTACCCTATTGACCGCAACCTCTGTATTCATTATTGCTTTCATCGCAGCTCCTCCAGTAGATATTGATGGTATTCGTGAACCTGTTTCTGGTTCTCTTCTTTATGGAAACAATATTATCTCCGGTGCCATTATTCCTACCTCTGCAGCTATCGGTTTGCACTTCTATCCCATCTGGGAAGCAGCTTCCGTCGATGAATGGCTATACAACGGGGGTCCTTACGAGCTAATCGTTCTACACTTCCTACTTGGTGTAGCTTGCTATATGGGTCGTGAGTGGGAGCTTAGCTTCCGTCTAGGTATGCGTCCTTGGATTGCTGTTGCATACTCAGCTCCTGTTGCAGCTGCTACTGCCGTTTTCTTGATCTACCCTATTGGTCAAGGAAGCTTCTCTGACGGTATGCCTCTAGGAATCTCTGGTACTTTCAATTTCATGATTGTATTCCAGGCTGAGCACAATATCCTTATGCATCCATTCCACATGTTGGGTGTAGCTGGCGTATTCGGCGGCTCTCTATTCAGTGCTATGCATGGTTCTTTGGTAACTTCCAGTTTGATCAGGGAAACTACTGAGAATCAGTCCGCAAATGCAGGTTACAAATTTGGTCAAGAGGAAGAAACCTACAATATTGTGGCTGCTCACGGTTATTTCGGCCGATTGATCTTCCAATATGCTAGTTTCAACAACTCCCGTTCTTTACATTTCTTCTTAGCTGCTTGGCCCGTAGCAGGTATCTGGTTTACCGCTCTAGGCATAAGCACTATGGCTTTCAACCTAAATGGATTCAATTTCAACCAATCTGTAGTTGACAGTCAAGGCCGTGTAATTAACACTTGGGCTGATATCATTAATCGTGCTAACCTAGGTATGGAAGTTATGCACGAACGTAATGCTCACAACTTTCCTCTGGATCTAGCCGCTGTTGAATCTATTTCAATAGGTGGATAA